AAAAAAGGGGCACCTGTGGAAACATCTCTACTGACAAACCATTGAAATAGTACGGGTGCTGCCGTGCCACGAAGCACGACCATAAAAATAATAAAAAAGAAAAAGTTATGTAGTTGGACCATCAGCTCTATCCGTTCGAGTTTCACTTCTCTAAAGAAGATAGAAGATAAGACGCTAAAAAGAAAAGTGTTCGCGATGCATACCGAAAGGATACCAATGAAGCCGACCATTAATGACTAGTTCGAAGACCAGGATCAGACAGACCGCTCTTAGAAAGATAAAACAAAAGCAAACTCTCATAGTTCGGAGTCCAGCTACGACTACTTCTTCTTAAGTGAGGTTTCTTATAGTTGAAAATCCCTTTTAGGGGTCTTCCTTTCTACTCCTAATGGTAGTGCGCATCTCAAACTATGAGGGGCCATTGAAGCCCGCACCACAAACTGCTACAGCATAAACATAGGCTGGTAGTATGAATTGTCCCAAACTGCATAAAAGCTTATGTCTTCATATAGAAAGAACCTACCAATAGCTCTCCTAGCCGCTGCATGCAACCTCTGCGAAAATACTGATTTCATCGAGGGTTGTACTACTGTTTTCTTCAAAAGAAGGAAAAAAGAGACTCAACTTCTTTTTCTCGTAGCGCCTGATGCAGAGAGACCGCTACGCAAAGATTCCCCAATACCACTCAAAATCCTCCGTACGACAGCCCTGCCCTCTCTAGGCTAGGCTCCTCTCTTACATCAACTAGATCCACTCCCAAAGAAAAGAAATTCCTTTTTTTACCGGCCAATCCTAATTTCAAATAAAGCACTCTTACTCATTTGTTTCTTCTTGCCTTCTTTATTAGTGAAGGGGATCCTCGAGAAAGCCCTTTGTCCAATTCTGTTGAATTTTTGCATATGGCGATGTTATTTCCAGCCAAACATGCCAGTGGGATTTCAATCTTATTTTTTTATTTTTCTTTTCTCGCCTGAGTACTTGTTGCCGCAGAGCTTGCATTGGCCATTTGATCTATCAAATTTGGTGGAAAACTGCCAACAAAGGTCTGTTGGGTTTATACTCAAAGGTCTGTTGGGTTTATACTCAGTTGATTTGGCTGTCTTATTATTAGTTGCTGTTTTGAATTGGTTGGGAGACACAAAGGGACTGTCCAAAAAGAGATGTTACAAACATGGTATCAGAGCCTTGATTCTGCCAGCCGTGGGTGTGGGAAGAGGTGTCCTTTAGGTACATGCCAACTGTTTGACAAAAGGCGCTTTCAATATCAGTGAATTGGTGCTTCAGTATGGAATTTGGTCAAACCAGCGGTTAAACGGTTTTTGAAAGAGTGTCATTAAAGTTTCATCTAGATTGAGACTAAAAGAGCTGTTAGCTAAGCTTTTGATCTTCTTTGCTTCTCCTTCTCTGTATAGGATCGATAAGTCATATCCGTTTTCCTATTTTATTTTTTCGGCTGGTTTTCTAAACACATTTCCAAGGGTCCTTAGCATTCGTAATTCTTATCTAAGAAACTAGAAAGAGAGAGGTTAGTTAAATAAGCATAAAAATAAGAGTAAGGGGGCCCCGGGGTAGCATGGTTTTTCCATAGACGCGGGATTAGGATACCGCTATTTGACGAATCCTGTTTCCCAGCTCTCAGTCCTGTTCCCATTTACGGAGAACATTTTCGAGATAGGCTTTTTTCTCCGATTGCAGCTTACTATTAGAATGAGTTATTCAAGATTCTCTCGACAGGTTTGAGAGCGCAGGGGGAGACCAGAGGTTTGGGACCCTGAGCTACAGGCCTTCAATGGTGCTCGGAGTTCCAAGGAAGGCCTTAGGCCAACGTGTTCGATGTCTAACAGTTTTTCAGAGTGGCTCATATATGGTAAGCGGATAAAGTTAGCATTACTTCCATGTATTTTGTGGGTGATGAAAAAGATTATGTTGGAAACCCAGAGTTGAGGATTCTTCACGCCAACCTATCACCGATTTTCCAGAGATGAAAGAAGAGCTGAGAAAGATGTTTTTGCCGTGTAATGTCCAATGGCTAGCAAGAGACTGATTAAGGCCTTTGAGGCAAACGGGTTCCGTTAGAGAGTATATGAAGAGCTTCCAATCTCTGATGCTCGAAGTGGGTAGTATAGTAAGAAAAGCTTTACAACTTTATGCTGGATTTCGGTTGTAGGTTCAGAACGAACTTAGGAAAAGTGAATAACCTCGCTTCTGCTATCACGGTAGCAGAGAGTTTAATGGACTTCAAAAGAAGTTCAGTGGGAAGAACGATCATAAAGCATCAACATCCAAAACAAATGTTGACAACAAGGGCAAAGGCAAAGCGCTGGATCCCGGGTCTTTCATTTGCGGCCCCAGTCCGAAGAGAGAGAAAGTCAATGCCTTGATTGCTGAAGAAGACGAAGCGCCGGTTGAAGAAGGTGGCTCCATACTGGACCTGTGCTATCAATGAAAAAATGCCCGTACCCGGCTCCAGGATAGAGAAAAGATAGGCTCTTACGTCTGTTGTCACAAGTCTTGTTGACTCAGCCGGGAGTGAAAGAGATTCTGATTCAAGTTCTCTAGAGTCAGTATTCGTAGCTAGGACTGGTAGCATGCTTAGAGGAATAAGCGATGCCATTGAATCTGTTGTAAGCACTGCTTTTGGACTTCTTTCCTTTTCACGGACGGTATAACAAGAAAGAAGTAGAGAAGAATTCTTTCCTTTGCTAGTGAATCCGCTCTTTGAAAGCTTTCCCGTGCCTCTCTTACTTTCTAGTCACATAGCCAGCTGCCATTTCGCTTGCAGCCATCAAGACTGAAGGCGAGTCAAGAAGGAACGGAGAGTTTACAAAAACCTGGAGTAAAATAGTCTGGCTTCGTTAGAACCTGGCATCCCACACAGAAGACGATTTTATTAGACCGATCCGGAAAAAAAGGGGATTCTTAGAATTCTCCATTGATACGACATGCTCTTTTTTCCATACACTCCTTTTAGGATCAGTCGTGGTCTTACAAACTCTGCCGATGGTATGAACGAATCCCTTTCTTCATACAAATGTGTAAAAGATGCTAGCCGCACTTAAAAGCCGAGTACTCTACCGTTGAGTTAGCAACACCCCCAAAAAAATTAGAATGTGTAGATAGAATCGGAATAATAAAGAAAAATTGATACAAAGATAGATATGAGTCATCCACACCCTCTTTTTTCTATTTCATTAATTGAATTTTGCTTGATTAAGACTAAGTTCCGTAAAAACCCCCGCCTTCTTTAAAATATCATGAACAGTTCCTGTGGGTTGAGCTCCTTTTTCAAGGAAATAGAGAATATCGGGAACATTTAAATAGGTTTGATTATTTATCGGATCATAAAAACCCACTTTTCGAAGATCTCTTCCCTCTCTTCGGGATCGAACATCAATTGCAACGATTAGATAAACGGCTCATTGGGATAGATGTAGTTAAATAATACCCCACCAAGAAAGGTATAAGAGGCTTTCTCCTCATACGGCTCGAGAAAAAATGATTAAAAGTTATGTCTATGTATGGAATTAGGATGTAAAAAGGATCCATAAACCCAGGAAATCGATTAGACATTTAAATAAACCCGTCTTTTTTTTTCGAATAAAAAAGAAAAAAGCATTCGTATTTGTTAGTCAACCAAATAGAAAGAAGGAAAGAAATTATCAAGACAATCAAAGGAAACATCGCCATGTTGTCGAAAAAGGGCTATCTTTACTCAGAAAATCAAGTTTACCCTCAAAATTTTGGGGTGATTGTGTCTTGCATGCTGTGTATCTAATCAATAGAGTTCCTAGTTCAGTTTTAAACAATATTTATTCTTTTGAAGTTTTGTTTTCAAAACAACCTCAGTTTGATTCTCTTAAAGTTTTTGCTTGCTTGGCTTTTGCTTCTAACCACTGTTATATACAGAATAAGTTTGACACCAGAACAATAAAGGCTGCTTTCATTGGCTTTTCTACAGGAATAAAAGGGTATAAGCTTTATGACTTGCCAAGTCATAAAGTATTTCATTCTCGAGATGTTAAATTTTATGAGAATTGTTTTCCTTTTTTCTAGTCAATTTAATGATTCTTTACTTACTAACTCTCAAAGAGCAGACTCTTGTCTTCTTCCTATTGCTCTTAATTTTGCAGAAAATGACACTGTCTTTGACACTCCAGAAATGATAATGCAGCCTACTAATGAATTTTCTAAAACCATTTACAATCCAGAAACTCAAGCCACAGAACCTACTGTTGAAGATCTTTCACTTGTTCATCACAATCTAGCAACTTCAAACCATCAACTTGGTCTTCATGACAATTCAGAAAACTCTAACATAGCTTCCAACACAGAAACTTATTTAACCAATCCAGTTTATGATAATCAACAGATGTTAAGAAGAAGTACCAGACCAAGGACTAAACCTAGTTACCTAGAAAACTTCAAATGCTTGGCAACTACAAGAACTAGTCCACATACATTGGACAAAGTTTTTTTAAATGATCAATTATCTTCACAGCATCTAGCTTTTTCTGCTTCCCTTGATCAAACTCAAGAACCAAAAACCTACAAGGAGGCATCAATGAGCAAAGATTGGCAATTGGCAATGAAAAGTGAGATTGAGGCACTTTTTTATAATAATACATGGAAGGTTGTTGATTTACCACCTGGAAAAACTGCCATTGGGCGTAAATGGGTCTTCAAAATGAAACGAAAGGCAGAAACCATCATCTATTCACTTGCGAGAATTGAGTACGCTCCTTTTGCATTCCCTGTTTACTAATCCCGAAGTTGCTTATTGTTTTCCGCTTCTTATTGGACAGAATCTTCCGCTCCTCATCAACCAGTCCGAGTATAAGTGGTAACCAAAAACTCTTAATCGACCCGGGGGATTTTAGATAAAGCTGTTGGCTAGGCTGATTTCGAAGGTTTGCCAAACCCATTCCCGGATACAGGCCAGGAAAATCCCTTTCTTTCATCTGCTCACGGGGGGTACACAGAATAGCACTCAGAAGGCTTCGCTTTATACCTGCTTAATGACGTAGGGGCTTAAAGACTCGCTAACTACTCATCATGCCCAATCGGGATTCTTTCAGGTATTGTTTTTCAAGGGACTTCAGTTAGAGGATTTTAGCATGCCCCGTAATGAAGCGCAGGTGAGCTCTTCATCCTGATCGAATTCCTTAATGCCATGATGCCGGAATAGGCTGTTTATAAGCTGGGCTGTAGAGTAGTAGGGCATCCTAATGAGAAGAGGTGCGAGGATAGGTACCCGCCATGCGTATTTCTTTATGAACCCGCGGATGAATCCTTTTGCCTTGGGGTTTTAGTAAGTACTGTGTTCTCTTACGGTCGATAGGATTCTGGTTCACCGAAAGGCGCTTTTAAAGCATGGAATAGGGACAAGCTAACAAAAAAGATGGGGTTTACTCAAAGTCGAATTCTATTCTTCAAAGATTTAGGATTGAACTGAAAATATACGATATTCATAATTGAAACTACCTTTCTTACACCATTCCTTGAATAATCTGGTTGAACCTAGTAAAATCGCTCTTAAGCAAGGTAGTTAAAATCGCTCTTAAGCAAGGTAGTAACTTTGGCCCCTGAGAGCCTAGTTCTTGGTTCGGCTAGAGGCTCGTTAAGACCTCATTTTCTATTACTTCTCAAGTTGAGATAAAGATTCCCCAGAAAAACCGATAAACGACGGATCCGATCTTGTCGACGAAATGTAAAATTCGCTTTGTCTCGCTTCTTCATCTTCACCTTTCAGCTCAGCATTACTTCGTCCCCTCAACCCGATAGAAATATTCCTTGACGGTATTTCTCAGAGGCTAAAGTCTTGCCAATCAGCATTCCATCAATTATGCATTTTGCCCACTCGAGACTAATTAATTAGTTGGGTGAGAAAAGAAAAGGTCAGTTCAAGAATACGCACTTATTGAACATCCATATTCAGGGCTTATGACAAGTCCTTTACTAATCAAAGTGATCAACTTGTAATTCTTTTTAGGAAAGGAAATCTCAAAGTAAGCATTTTTCCCGGTGTTTTATCAAAGTTTTCTATTTTTCATTCTTTTTCCTACCGTAATTAGGGTTTCTACCTATTTTACGGGGGTTTAACAATTTTGCAGATTTCTTTTTCAATTTCAACAAGGCCTTCAGTTCTTACTCAACAGCCAGAAAGCGAGTCGAGTTAAGGGATTTGGATTTGTGATAGGTTTCTTCTGTATCAGGTATTGTTTTCTTCCTATTTGTAGCTCACCTTCGAAAGCAGATTAACAGCACAAGTAAAAGGCGATGAAGCAAGGTTTTACGAGATAGCTATAGAATCATCATACTTTTGTGCTTCCCGTGCGGGTATAAGGCTTTGAAGCCTAAGAGCGATAGCAAGATAAGGAATAGAGAACGACCTCTGCTATCTATTGACTCTGCATCTACTTCATAAAAGGGTTCGACTTCCGGCAAAGGGACCAGGGTCGGTAACCGAAGGGCGTAGTACGAGCAATGGGACTGTACTCGAAATCAAGAACTTCCCCATTCCCGGCTCCAGTAAAATCCCTTTTTTCAATCAGTGCTCGAGTCTACGGCGAAGAAGCAGCTTTCGAAGTGATCTTTCTCTCTGATCCAATCCAGGCACGGAGTCCTATTGCCTCTATCCGTTCGGACTCCTTCCCGATCTCTCTTGCTTGCCAAAGATCCCTACCGTAGGGTTGAGGGCGCTTACTCTGTCAAATATACCCGGAAGAGAAGCCTAGTAGATACCCCTTCTTCTTAGGCTAGAACAACTGTTTAACTCAAGTGCAGTGAAATCAATATCTTGAACAACTCCTCTGGTAAGCCCCATAGTAAAGGTATCGCTTTTGGTTAGCTGCGAGTGGTAAACCAGTTCTCAGAGTGAGAGAGGTTAGACAGGGAATAGTGGATCAGCTCAATCGGGGTAGCCTTACCCAAACGTAAGAAAAAGGGCTTGACTGGTAAGAAAGCTAAAAGGATGGATCTTCCTACTACTTGAAAAACCGGATTACCAATTTCGTAGAGTGATCGCATAACCAGGGAAGCGGTTTCGACTAGTAACTTCTGGCCTATTTCTTCTCTTCGAGTTGCTTTACGCTCTTCAAAGTCTAATCTTTCGTCTTCTATCTCTCTCGCTGCTACTTCGCTAGATGCCTAGCCGGTCTTTGCAAGGGTCTGTTAGAATCGATTGCTTTGAAGACCGGAACTGTATTAAGACTTTTTTTCCTCAGTGTCTTGGTCACATGGAATTCCTTATCTTTCTATCATCAAAAGGAGAAAACGAGAGGTTTCAAGGAAAGGTGATGCTCGTTGAGACTCTAACTGCTAGGTATTTATCTTCTCTAACTTGAGAAACTCTATCTATTTATCCTATCTAGCTATCGATATAAGTGTAAATTGGCTATGCGTATGGTTAAAAGGTTCTTTCAGCTAAGTCCCTTGCATAAGATCCCTTGATATATGCTCCTCTTGCTAAAGGAAATGTCACTCCAAGTCTAGTAAGCAAAGGTATTGATTCCAATGCACTTGTTTTTCTCAACCCTGAGAAAGTAATTCATGGGTATGTCTCACGACCGGGTAGCTAAACCTTACGGATTGGGCCTTGCTATTCACCTTTATCCCAAAAATATATCAAGATTTTTTACATAGAAAGGATTTACTTGTTACTAATATAGTCTAGCCTTTGCTCTTCTTTAGATCCCTTGTTTCACTCCGATAGTATAAAAATAATAAATCGGGTCGATGCAAAAGAAATGAATGCATTTTCATACTATTAAGTAAGTAAAGTAAAAAAAATAACTAAAATCAAATTTGGATTATGCCAAATCACTTATTCTACTGGATCTTACGGAGCCCTGTTCATGCACGACATCACAGGTCTGATCATAGAAAAGATTCTCTTCAAGCGAACCAGCCTATCCTTTGTATGGGGCTTACACGGTGGTTAGAACAAAAACACATTTGGTTGTGAATTTCAATGTAGCAGATAAAAGCATATTTCTGCACGGCCCAATCAATAGTTCAAGTCACACACTCCCATAATCCATTTTCTCTTCGGGAGGCACTGTCATACTCGGAATTGAAGTACTCCTTGGCAGCAAACCATACGAGAATAAAGAAGCATAGACCTAGACACTCACGAGCCTTCCTTCAAGAGGCCCTTAACGAACAGGTCCTTTTTCGAGCTGATCTAGAGGTCAGACTTGCAGAGCGGTAGCGAACCCTGCTAAACTCCCCGGCCCAAGAGCGGTAGCGGCGCTAGTGGACGAACTGGGGTAACCGAAGGGGATAAACTCCCGGGCCTTATCCTCGAAAATGGGGGCGAACTCCTCATGCGTGAGCCACGCCGCTTCAAACCGGAAGGGACGGTCTTCTTTGTTAATAGACATGTAAATGGTTAATAGACATGTAAATGGTTAATAGACATGTAAATGTGAGACGAGAACATAATGGGATGATGATCTGAACAAAGGCTAAGAAGGGTAAAGACCTTGCTGTCCGGAAAAGCCACCACCGCATCATTGTTCCAAAGAACTCGATCAAGACGTTCTTCCAACACAACTCTACCATTGCATTTGCGAATCCAAGTAAACGAGCCAACAATACAACCAGGGTCAGCTAGGTTTCAATCATTTATCCGTTCCCTGAACTGTAACACTCTGTTCAAACAAGACCCAGAGCCACCCTTCCTTTCGGCCAAAAAAGCGAAGTCATTAAAATAGCCCATTACCAACCACGGCTTATAAACTGAACCTGCAAATACCTGAAAAGCATCCCAAAACAATTGTTTACTAATTGAACATGGTTGAACATAAACAAAAGAAAGAAGAAAACATGAACCCCCTCTCGATATTTCGGTGTGAATACACTGGTCCTAGACCGAGGAGATAGCCAACTCTAAATTATTTGGATGCCATAAGAGAATCAAGCCACCAACAAAAGGAGAAGCTGCCACCTCATAAACACCCTCTTCGCGTAACTTGCGAGCAAGGTTGGTGCCCTTACCCCAAGGAGCTTTTGTTTCAAGAAGAAATAGTACATCCGGGTTTTCCCGGCGTAAAAGTTCCCTACAATTTCTTAGAAAAATAGTATTACCAAGACCCCTAAATTACAAGTAATTAACTTCATTGATTAACGACGAGGGAGGAATTTTCTTTCTGAGCAAGTGAGTCAACCACCATATCGGAATCGGTACTAAGCGACGGGACATCCGTTTCCATTCCGGCACGTCCATCCGGCGGTTCGGACAACAAACCATTTTCCCGAAGAGGCTCCGAGATAGGTTGCGCAATGTCCGAAGTTGAGGGCTTCAAAGTATTTGACGACGGTGGGATAGTCACCATACCCGAATTGGGGTCTAAAAATATTCGCGATGGTACCAACCTGTAAGTGAATTGAGGTGGGAGGGATGCATGCATGGAAGAATTGTGTTGAGAATAAGATGTAGAAGCATGCCTAATGGGCTTGGTTGATTTTGGTGGGGCAACTCCATTTGAAGTAGGGGTAATTGGTTTAGACATAGTGGATTTTAAGACTGACCCAGCAGGCCTACTACTATTTGGGTTGACACTCTCTTTCCCCCCATTAATATCCTTCCCACCTTTCTTATCATTCTTAGGCTCCGAGGTAATAGGGGTAGATTTCCCAATCGTCTCATTAGAGTCAGCTCCTGGGGCAATCTCTTCCTCGATATCCTCCCTTACCAAATCAACCTACTCCACATTTAGCGCCGCGAATAAATTACCCTTTTCCGATTCAGTCAGATTCTGCCCCTTATTTCCCGTAGAAGGTCGACGAAGATCTCGCTTGGCCAAAATCCAAGGCCCAAAGGCATCTTGCTGCCCCGAAGAAGTGTGAACTTGTGAAGAAGCCACCGGACGAACCGTAACGGAGAGACTTGTCGGAATCAATGCTACATTTGCCGATATAGTACTACCATTCTATCCCTTCTTGTCCATGTTACCACCACCGACTTGCCTTACCGGACAATACTCGGCCCGGTGTCCAACAACCCCACAATGGAAGCACACCGTATGCAATCCCTCATATTCCACACGTAGAACATCGTACCCAATGCAAACCTTGGAGACGAGGGGTTAGTTTGATGGGTCTGGTCTCATTGTTAGAGAGAACGGCACTCCGTAGGTGTGTCAAGCGCACATCTTTCTCTTTCGTAGAGAGTATGCCTATATGAGGTCTGTTCAGGAAGTTTTAAAAAAGCCCTAAAGGTGGAAGAGCGAAGGGATGGATAGATCCGTGGTTGAACGGCTCACCGTTGATCCACCGGCCATCTAGGTCCTAGGATTCTCTTAAGAGTTCATTATTCGTTTCGGATATTCAATCTCTTTCAACCAGGTTGTGTCCGTATTTCCATTTGGGTAAATTCTTCCACTAGGAAGCTCCTATTACTAGTTGGATAACCCAAAAGCTCACCTCACCCTAAGGACCCACTTACAAGTCTTGTCTCAGAGCTGAAGTAGGGGACACGCGGAGGCTCCTAGCTTTTATACTAGTACCGAGCGTAGGGCAGGCTAGGCGGATTGACGGAGAAACCCGAACTGCCGCCCGGCTTGCAAGCCATCCAGCTGTGGGAGCTGATAAAATGCAGTAGCTCAGAAAATAGGGGACAGGCAAAACCGTCTCTAAGGCTATTAATCATTTCTGTTCGAAAAGTACCTTCGCGCTGTAAGGCGGAGCGAATCCGGAAAGATTGCCACGGGTTTGATTCCCGTAAGAGATACCCCCTTACTTGGCATGGCTCCAGGAGTGCCCGGTCACCACCCAACTAGACTCATTGAGAGTAAGGGAACCTTGACTTGTTGTTGACGAAACCAAAGAAAAGCTCTCTTCTTTTGCCAGTCACCCTACCTTATAAATTAAAATACTCTATTCGAACGCTTGAACAATCAATAATCGATACTCATAATTCAATCTTAGGAGATTCCGGAATGAAATCAATAAAAACGGGGGTTCCTTAGGGACCGATTCACTCTTAAGATCTTCCTATTCACTTGTCACTTGAATTCAAAACTACGCCGGAGACCATCAACTACATGCCCTTTTTTTTCAATTAATCAGAGGGAAGGTGGGAGCGATGCCTACTAACAATCAATTGATTCGTCATGGTAGAGAGGGTGTCGGGACTATCCTTGAAATGCCTTCGATCTTCTAGTACACTTCCAATGACTTTGAGGCTTATTGTTCAAAGCATGGGATAAGGCATGAGAAGACAGAACCTGGGACACCAAAACACAATGGTGTAGCCGAGAGGATGAATCGAACCATTGTGGAGAGAGTTCGATGCATGTTGAGAATGGACAAATTGCCAAAATCCTTTTGGGGTGAAGCAGTTACCGCAGCTTGCTACCTACTCAACAGATCACCATCAGTTCCTTTGGGCTTTGACATTACAGAGAGGGCATGGACAGGCAAAGATGCTTCGTATTCTCACTTGAAGGTCTTTGGTTGTAAAGCATTTATGCATGTGCCGAAAGAGCAGAGGTCAAAGCTAGACAGTAAAGCCACTCCTTGTGTGTTTATTGGGTATGGTGATGAAGAGTTTGGCTACGGGTTATGGGCTCCAGAGCATAAAAAGGTTGTTAGGAGCGGAGATGTGGTTTTCCATGAGCAAGAGACCATAGCCGATTTTGAGAAGAAAGTGAAGACTTCTCGGGTTGTTGGTGAGTGTGATGATGAGACACCAGCAGCAGTTACACCTAGTAGCAGCAGTTAGACCTAGTAGAGCCACAGATGGTGGAGATACAGAAGGGGCAGAACTTGAGGATATAGATGAGCCAGCCATAGTTGGTGATGGGTTAGATGCCGATGATGACATTGCACAGCCAGATGCAATGGGTATTGAGCAGAGGGAGCAACCTCCTCTGCAGGAGCTTAGGAGATCTACTATATAGCATCGGCCATACACGAGGTATACTATTTCTGAGTATGTTTTGCTTACTGATGAGGGGTAGATATCAAATAATATATCCCTCAGCGACGACACTTCCGGAGTTGCGAGCCTGGAGAACTTAGGCTGATATGAGCAGCAGAAAGAAAGGCACGAAACCGATCGGTGGTTCAAGTTGCCGAAGGAGTCAACAAGCTTTGTGACAGAATCATGGAATTCAATTAAAGCATTGAAGCCGGTGGAACCCAAATGGGACTCCTTCACGTGGTCTAAGAAGGCCGAAGAAGAATAGCTTGCAGGTTAGACAGAATTATGGTTAACCATGAGATTGTAACTCTCTTCTACAAAGCTAGAGTTCTTACTGGGACTCTCGTATTAAAGCCTAAAGGACGATAGGAAGATAGGATTGATGTAAGCATTAACGTCCGGGTGAAACTACAGGTATGACTTCAATCTTACTTACTTGGCCCTAGCTTACTACTCCTACTGGGATAGTAGCAAAGGATGGCCAATATGAGCTGAGCTGCGGAAAAATCTATCAAAAGGACCTAAGCCAAGAGTCCACTTCAGATTCATAATATCTTACACCCTCTGAATCAGGAGATAGGCCTGCTCGTTCTCCCCAAGCACCTGTCTTGTCTCCTCTGACGACACCGAGTCAAGGTTAATTGATACAGATTCTAATATATATAAAGGAAGTCTTATTCTCTTATCAAGTACTTTGAAGGGTGCATCACCCCTAGGCATTCGCGATATTTCAGCCTGACTTCCAAGGAAAGCGTTTCATTTCATATTCACAAATAGAAATCAGTATATTTCCTTCATACACCCCTTAGGTCCTCGAACCGCTCCGTGGGGTCCCTTCGCTTCGTACCCGAGACTAAGTCCCTACCAGGCCCTACCTTTCAGGGATGTCCTGAATCATAGAATAAATCAAACTAATCTTCTTTCAAGTTCTTAGCGCCATGACGTGGTTCAGCCATCAATCGTGGGGCTGGCTAAGCACTGGTCCCATCCAGAAAGATAGTTCATCAAGATTCTTATTAAGACTGTTCCTGTTCAAAGTAGAATCTACTTCTTATTACTGCAAATAGTTAGATACGAATTCATTAGAATGAAAGTTCCCTTATATACTTTATCAATTCCCTTTCGATAGGGGAACGAACAACCTGTCATCTCCTCAACCAAGTCTCGTTAGGACGCATGATTTTAGCCTTCCTATGGTGCTGATAGAGTACAAGGGTCAGGCCATAATGTCCGCCAGGATGTAAGAAATTTATTGACTCAGAAATTTGATGCTACAACTAGTCCAAATACTAATCCAAGTGCCTATGTACAGGAGGCTAGTATGCTTGCAAAAGGCTCGGGGGGGACCGGAGAAAGACCAGGATTCACTTCTGTTCTTGCAGAAGGATCCGACGTGGTATTAATAGAAAAGAAAATGTAACTTGAACTTCTTAAAGCTAGAACCTAGGAATAATAGTGTAAACTAATAGTGTAAAGTTCTAAGGAATCTAATCTGTATCGGTGACATAACCTTACTTTCGAAAATCATTCTTTCTTCATATCCATCTTTGAGTCATTTTAAAACTAATGCCACATTTTCCTACATATGAACTGCACTTATAGGCAAGCACTAGCAGTACCACTAGGAGCGGTAAGGATAAAGATCCTAAATCTGTCTTTTTCTGGGTTAGTTATGCTAGCTTCGGTAAAGTAGCTATTGTTCCTAAGCTTTTTTAGTAGTTATTTTTCTTCTCTAGTCTAGTAAATCGCTAAGTTCAGTTAATTTTCGCTGTGTAACCCAGTAGACATGGTTATCGTATTTTCTTTATGACTTTCCCTTATTGTATTGTATTACCTGGGTGCACTGCGTTATTTGACCCTTCTGGGCAATCCAGTTTCTCGTATTTCTACTCGATCTAGTCTCTACTCTACCTTTTTACGTTAGTTTCTTAGCTACGGCATCTCGCTCCGGTCGTGTCATTCTTTTAACACTTCGCTTCGGCCGGTCGTTCTTTTTCTTGGTAAAGGTTTAAGGCGGGGGTTTTGTTCGTTTTACTCGCAAAAAAAAACCGTATGTACATGTACACCAGCCAGCGTCTCGTCTTAAGGGGGTTCCTCGCTGGATGTTCGGAACATTATTTTCTTGGTTGTTCCTCTCGTCTTCGTGTTCGTAACAGCGAAGGCAGCTATGGGCTATGGTTTTTATTAACCAGTGCATCTCACGTTGCTCAGCTAAATGCCTTTTTTCTTTTTATAACTACGACTCTTTGCTCGTTACACTCACAAGCACGTCTCATTTCAGAGCACTTCTTCAACACAACATAGCTCTACATCTTCGGGGACTCAAGTTGCCTTTGTGGTTCTGGTCACAGCGAACTTGTACAACGACTTTCATGCTATAGTCGATAGATCTCGACGCGGTTTTCCGGATTCTGTCAGAGTGCAGGCAAAATTCCATTTGCTGCAGGCATGGTGCGGGATAATTTTCCGAATGAATAGAAGAGCATCCCTGAGCTATTCAAGAGGCGCATCGTTTTAAAGAACAATGTCTTCCATTGAAATGAAAGTTTCAAAAGGCAAGCTGGGGAAAGACAAGTTAGCGCTCTCCTATTCTGGCTAGTAAGTTTGTGCAGTCCGGCAAGCTAGCCAGTTAAGTTATATGACTAATTGAGTAAATGCGTGAGACCTATCCTCTCTCAGGTCAGGTGAGACCTATCCTCTCTCAGGTCAGGATGGATGGTTGTTGGCCTGCTAGCTCGGAAAGCCCATATTATAGGTTAGGCCCTCCAACTAGGGATTGATAGTTCAAGTTTTCTCATTGGGGAAGGAGTCTTGCATATTTCCTTCTTACCCGACTAGTGGAGTAGCATATTTCATCCTTCCTTTTCGATTGAAGTCTGCTTGCTTATGCAAAATGAGAATGGAATGTGGATTCGAGGCGCTCCGGGCAAGTTCTGATTCAGCATCGTAATATAAGAGATGCTTTTTCCTCTTACCTGGCTTCCTTTAGTGAATATAAGGTTTAGCTCATATTAAGGGACCCCAGGCAAGCTCACATATAAGCTGTAGTTAGGCTAGGTCGAATACCTACAATATAGAATTTCCTATAGCCAATGGTACTTTCTTTCCAGCGGTTCCTTTTCATGTCCGATCCAGACGAGCCTTTTCTAGTCCTTCTACTTTCGAGCAAGTTGCAGTTGCAGTCTTTTCTAGGGCAAAAGCAGGAATATTTGCTCCAGTGTTAAGAAGGATTCAATTGATAGACCGGAGGAAGAGGCATTTTAGTAAGGCAGTTCTAAAAGCCTATTCTAATTACTTCTCTTGCAGCCAGTCCTGACTTTTGGAGTGCCCCTACGATCGAATGTGAGCAAGTTTTTTCCGGGATACGTTGCGTCTTTCATTATCTTTGGGTAATTTATCTAGTGGTAGTCTCGGCTTAATATTATGCTGAATAAGTAGTTTCCTACCCATAACTAGTAGAAATTTAAGTCTTTCTTAAGGCCATTACATAATATTCTATTCCTTTTGTAAGACTTCCAATTACGAAAGCCCTTATAAATGCAGCAAAAGGATAAGTGCCCTTTCCTAAGATGTCTCTCTCCTTGCTTATTGATTAGTCGTCGAGCAACTCCGTCCCTTTCTGTGAGACAAGCATTTAAAAATGCTTATAGAAAGCTAGTTTTCATTTCAGGCAAGTTTAGAGTTCAAGCCAGGGGGAGTTGTTTTTTATCGCCATAGATCAACATATGACATAAATAAGATACCCATTTCAGTCAATAGGACTTACCCGGCTAAGGATGCGGAAGGGGCAGAGAATGGCTTTTTATTTCCTTGTTTCGGTGCCATAAAGACCCTATTCTTCCAATTTTACTTATGATCTAGCAAACCCCTAATCTAACGAGCCTCTTGCAGTCCTTGGGCGAGCAAGTCAGTTTGAAAGCTAGATTCCTTACGCAAGAAAGCCTGGGATAGAAAGGAAAGCAAAGGATCTTAGGTAAGTCACTATTTCTACTTCTTTTTTCAAGCGAGCAAGAGAGAAGAGTGACCGCATTCATCTAGGGTCACTCGAACGGAAAATGTCAAGAGCGGCATGCTGTTAAAGAAAGGTAGAAGGGAAAGGCTAACATGAAAAAGAAATCTACTCTCGGGGTTGAGTGAATTATTAGTAACTAGGGCTCGTGCTTATGGTTCATCGGACTGATTGCATGGGGTATCCCCCTTATGTCGATTATTATTAGAGTTTACATTGCTTCGAAGTTTTTAGATTTAGATAGGACTGATGGCGGGTTCGTTCTCCAATGTGTAGTCTTGCGCGTAGGGTCGTTAAGACCAGAGACTTCGTAGCGGTCTCTTTGTGTAGCTCGCCTGGCGTATAAAGCTCCTCCGTTCAGTTCGACTGTCGGTTTAACCTCTTTTTATGGTAGAACCTCGTGAACCTGACATAAAGATGAGGAATACTATTATGAATATAGAAGAATATATGATATTTGAAAGAAAAGCCAGTTCATCAGTTTGCTTGATCCCATAGGAAAATTAGATGGATCTTCATGAGCTGAGATTTCTAGTAAGTAGTAAGTAAGGTTTTCAAGAGCTGACTTATTAATAAGATAAGTAAAGCGAATAAGCTGATTATATAGCTCGACGAAATGCTGACATCGGGATTTCTCATATTGAGTACCCTGGAGCCCCAATAGTTTCTTATATAGTCCCCGAAAGAAGAAGTTCATAGCAATGAGGACTTGAAAGAGGGAAAGTAGTCCCAACTCCGCTAGGTCTTCGAAGATTGAATGAACGCCAGCTCCTGATGGTACAGCCTATCCGACCCTACACCACGTCACAAGGCTATCAGCTACGCAAGGAATCAAGCTAAGGATAGTGTCATTTTTCTTTTACGTTCTCTCGTATAATTCGGGTATTTTAGGATAGGTTCTCCCCCCTTTTGGCGGGTCAAGGGGTCCCGACTTTTTTCCAACATCATAATCATTATTACGGATAGATGGCCGAGTGGTTTAAGGCGTAGCATTGGAACTGCTATGTAGGCTTTTGCTTGCCGGGGGTTCGAATCCCTATCTTTCCGCACCTTGACCTAATTCGCCAATGTAACTGACTAAACGAGAATATCTTTTCAAATAAAAACAGATACTAAAACCCTATACGAAGGTTACTCAGTCAAGCTTTTCGCCTACTTTACATACAAACTCTTCTTCACCAGTCATTCATGAAGAAATATCATCCTTGCTACATTCGGGGCCTAACGTGCTTATCGCTGCGTAGCAAGTAGTTATCAACCCACTCCGCTAAGATGATAGAACCGGGGAACGAAGTGGCTGAGCTTTAATAGTAAGGCAAAGGGTATGATTAGGGGGTTCGTAAACTCGTCCTTTAAAATGTACACTCTTCTTGCTTTTCTTATTAAAGCAGACTAAAGAAAGAAAGCTTCTTTGTCTTATTAGAATAAAAGATGCATTCATCTTGGCTTCTATATCATACATACTACAGTAGCTGAGGTATAAGGAATGTTTCAGCTTTACCGTAAAGATGTTACTGCCCTTAGCATCCAGAAAGTATGACGAGCTGAGCCAATAGAAGAAATGGGATTCTCTTAAGAGATCATTATTCGTATAGATGAATTGATTCTATTCAATCAAAGATTCGTTCCAGTAAAAGAAGTAATTATATGTTCTGCCGCCGTAAGAGGGATTGGGATTGTCAGGCGCACATATAGCTACTCAGCCCGTTCTCCTCCTTGATTTCTCTCCGAATTCCTTTCTTTCCCCTCTTTCAGAGTTCAGTTAAGGTAGGCTTATCTAATTGTTACTAGTAATCGCGGATCAGCATGCCGCGGTGAATATGTACCTGCCCAAGTCCGATGGCTACGCTAACATCATAGTGGTGGTCGATCCCTTCTCCAAGTATGCTACCTTCGCCCCTTGACTAAAACTCCGGCGTCCTGTCTTGGACAGTAGGCGAAAGGCTTTGGCGTGGCGTGCAATATGGGCATCTCACCCTTCTTCCAAAAAGAATGCATTGGTTACCGATCTAAAAGGATTCCACATGAAATAGGCCTGGCAGTGCAATTGTCTGAATCCTAAGAAAGGTAGGGCAGCGAAAGGACTAGCACAATGTGACAACGTACACGCTTCCTCGGCCTCTCTCCTGATATAAAATCGGCAACCATATTCCCTTCCCTTTGAATCGATACCCCGCATCTCTACTTCCACTTATTATTTCTCTACACACACATGCTAAAATCTGCTGGTGAACCGCCTTTCCTTTCTTTGATCCCTACATTCTCATTCTCAAGTCTACCACTTCGGAATCATTGGAAACCTTAGTTGCATAAACCCTGTTATTGTATTTAATGACTACTACGATAGTTCAGACTTCGCTAATACGATAGTTCAGACTTCGCTAACGCTCTTCACTAGTAGATAAAGTACGTACTGACCCGGGTGAGTTCCGTAGAGAAGAGATAATTACCTTCGAGCTTGTCCAGTACTAGGCGGCATCCCCCTCTCGTATTAGGGGTTAACGCCGCTGGAAAAGCGGATCATATATGATATTCATAGATCATAGAATCGTTGTCTCCTCTATTCGATAAGAATTGGGATGTTATCATCGGTGAAAGATTCTTTGCTTTCTCTTGATCTAGAAGGGATTGATTGTGATTCATTCTCCTCGGCAGAATTCTTCCTGTTCGCCTATAGGCTTGCAAGCCCTTCGATAGCCCGTAACCCTCCCTTCTCCGCCTGAACTGAACTTCGAAAGCTCTTTTTCGACTATCTCTTAGCCTCACACGAAACTAATCAACGTACTCTTCTTTCTAAGCTATGCGATGAAGCGGTATTCGGACTCAAAGCCTTTATCGCGACCCTTTCGAAAAGAAAAGAATGTGTTTGGTAGCTGGACAGTAGGAGTTCATTCTGTAGGTGGGCCTGTAGCACGCATGCCAAGGATAGCAGTCCCAGGAGGGGGGTTAAAGCCATCCGCCAGTCAGCTAGCTGAAGTTAGAAAGTTAAAAAGTAGCAGCGACTTTTGCTAATACCGGGTTTTTCCTCAAATAAAGAAGTTAAAGAAAAGTGATTTGTTATCAATGTCAGCAAAGGAAGTTGGGAGAATGTTGATCTATTGACAGATTAGGAGAGGGGTTGTTTGGAATGAATCGGAGATACAACCCAGCCAGGTATATTATTAGCCTATGCTCGCCTCTCGGGAAATGTAGTCAGCCTGTTCTTAGCAGGCAGTGAACGCTTGCCGGAAGCGACAAAAGGTGTTCATTCAATTAAGGGGGAATGCGCGTAGCATCCCCTTGTTCTTTTGAAAGAGTCATCGGCTTACTCCTGAAAAATCCAACTCTCTAAGCGATACCTCCCCGAATCGAAGAATCTGATAAGTAAAATATCGAAGAATCTGATAAGTAAAATTGGTGAGTTAGCCCTTTCTTTATGAACCTTTCCTAGAAACTTGTCCGAGTCATGGGATGGCTCGCGATCGAAGGTTAACCTTACTTTATGATGCAGCTCGAGCAGATTCTGAAAAGGATTCACTACTCAGGTAGAATCACTTTAGGTATCCCGCATGTATGCAAGAAGAAGAAGATTCAGCTATTCATACTACTTTCTAAACGGGAATTCCGAATTGCGTAGAATGAATTGCATAAATGTCTTTGCCCCTAGCCCGCCTGCTCACCACTTTATAGACCCTTTCCCAGGCTTCAAGTTTCAAGTATGACCTTTTCATCGCTTTCACTACTCGGCTATGAAAGAGAGGGCGTAATAAATCCCGCTTTTGAGAAAGTCAGCTCGGAATCCTAATCAACTATTCCTTCCCGAAGCAAGAAACTAAAGGGCGAAAAAACTGCAAGACCTCTTGCTTAAAGTAAGGGCGTCTCGGTATGCAGCTAAGCCTTTGATTGAGCTCAATCCCTTAGAAACCTTGGTTGGGTAAAACCTATAGCATAGATTCTCCCTCGTACATTACCAATAAAATAGCTAGTACTAAGAGTTGATTCGAAGGTAGATCTAAGGTGGATCTCCAAGGGAAAGGTCTGGTGTAAGATTCTACGATTACACGATCCAATTTTGTTAGTCAGATGACGACATTTGATTCTCCTTCTACAACTGAGAAAGGTTCTTTGTTCGCCTTTTCCCGGGTTTTCTCAAAGTTAACGATTGAGGCAGAAGGAAGCTAACCAGTTAGTTTTCAAGAAAGCGAATGCCCCCTGCGCTATCGATGATAGTGCCTGATCTTGCTTGCCTTTCTCCCGATCTCTCTATATAAAATTAAGGCAAAAGTTTAAGCATCTTATGCGTAGGTTGTTAAGCCTATTGTTCCCCGATTAACTAACTCCGCTGACGATTAACTCCTCTTTTTCTTTCTTCGACTGGGGAACTTCTTATAGATAGGTATTTGTATTTGTTGATCAAAGCAAACTCAAAAGTGAAGGTCATAGAAGAGGTTAAGAGCGGGTTCTTAGAATAACTCCTCCCCTCGGCTGTTGGAATGTATTCAATCGGCGGTTCCGTTAATTAACCCGTCTTTAGTCAATCGTATTTACTCAGGTTGACTTGTCTTTCAGGTTTCAAGCAAGAATTGGAATTGCTTTAGCGGATATACAGTTTTCTAAATGGCGTACTCTCAACGCTCTCGGTCTGGTGAAGAGGGCAATAAAGCGCCTCGCTCGGAGTACAAAGAAGATTAAGTCTTCGGAGACTAGTGTAACTGGTGATGGTGAGGAGCCGATGAATGAGGTGGCGGCGCCGGAACATGACAAGGGGACTCCCAAGCAATTTTGCTTTGAAAAGCCATCATGGCGAGATATTGTGATTGGTAGAAAGAAAAACCATGGTAGAGGTTTTCTCAAGGGTGATGAATTTGGTGATCTTGATGCTAATGATGGCTTGATTGAAATCTCAACTAAAGAAAATTGGCCATGCCTGACCACATCTAAGGAGTATATGGCTGTTCTAGAGAGGCGATGGAATAAGTCTTTGATCATTAAGCTCTTAGGCCGATCTATCGGCTACAAGACTTTATAAGATCGAATTCGCAAGTTGTGGATGCCGAAGGGAGGTTGTGAGTTAATTGATGTTGGTGACGGCTTTTTCCTAGCTAAGTTTGAGGAAGACGCTGACTTATGCTTTGCCTTAGAAGAAGGCACTTGGATTAGACTTGGTCATTATCTCACGCACGGTGCAACTATGCTTTCCAGAGTTTAATCCGAAAGCAACAACCATTAAATCCACTGATGTTTGGGTTCGATTTCCGGAACTATCAGTTCCGTATTATGACGAAAGAATGCTACTTGCCATGGGAAATACGTTGGGAAGAGCTCTCAAGGTTGATCCCAATACTAGTTATGCCTCTAAGGGTCGTTTTTTTTCCATAGTTTGCGTGGAAATTTATTTTGGTAAAGCCTTGACTCCAAAGATTGATATCGACGCTAGGTGGTATCCTATTGAATATGAAGGTCTACCTCTTATTTGCATCAAGTGTGGACGTTTTGGACACCGTGATTGCCCATCAATTGTTGGCTCGGCCTCATCATCTGAGGAAGTCCAGGAGACGGTTGAGAAAGCCAAGACGGGGTAAGCGGGGGTTGCTGGTGGTCCGGAAAAGGAGGTGAGGCCTGATTCTTCGAAGGTGAGTCCACAGAAGGAGAACGTAGGCATGGGTCCATCTGATTTTTTCCCCTGGATGATTGCCCAACGCCGTAATCCTAGGAGAAATGCCAAGAATCAAGGTAGTGAAAATGGAAAAGAGAAGAATGTGGGGAGCGAGAATCGTAGTACAAGATTTTCTACATTAGCGAATTTACAGGAGTAAGGGGATAATACTAATTAGGAAAATACGTTGCCTACAGTAAAGATAATTCCTACGCAGAAAGCTGCTTCTAAAAAAGGGGCGCAGAATTTAAGAGGTGGGCCTGGGCCATTAGGGCAACCTTCATTTTACAAGAAAGCAGGTGCGGTGCCATTGGAAAATGGTCATCCAACTCTCTAGCTCGCATAAGTAATCTATCTAGCTCGCATAAGTAATCTATCTTCCATAACCGGAGCCATACACGATAGGCTTCGGATTAGCTTTGATGAATTGTATCTGCTGGGGAATTCGCTGCAGCTCTTTCGCCTCTTTCATCGCATAGCTTTCACGCTCGTGTGACATCATACAATAAATACTACTTTTTATAGAAAGTATGCATGCATGTTGTGTCTTTGACCCGTGCCTTTGACACTCGGAAGAAAAAAGCATTAGACAACAACTCACTTCCTAGGCCGGGAGTAGAACCCAGGAAGAACGGTAGGATGATGGGGGTTCCGAAAGGGACTTAAGAATCTAAATCCAATACATACTGAAATGATGTGATAGTGGAGTGGAAAGGTAATGGGCATTGCACCTTAAATGGTTAACTCAACCTGTGCGCTAAGTAAGGTCCCAGGCAAGCAAGCATATGATCATATGAGCTAGAGGTACTTCATCTTCTCTCGGTTATTGGACTAACTAGGACTTTGGGGAGCTCCTCTGATCATTCTAGTCTTAATGGCTCACGGACGGGAATAGAGAAAGAAAGGTATGCGATTGGATCCTCCCTTCTTCTCAAGCTGTTTATTAAACCTCTTTGTTGTCTGACTCTGGGAAGTGTTATGCCTTTCGCTTTCGTGCCCGTTCAATCGATTCTATGAACTTCAATTCAATTAAACAATAGAAAGAAATTCATCGATTAGACAGACGAAGGAAGAGATTATCATCGTATAGAAAATCTTACGCCAAAAACTCTCATATCTTGTCCGACTTATTCGCTTCACCCTGAGGATGGATGCTAAATAGTTGCTGATTCACTACGAGATCACACCAAAGAAAAGACTCTCACCCTTAACTTTTGTAGTTGTGAAAGAAAGGTCTCAACGAACCTGAACTCGCTTGTCTGTAACCCTGAGATAGTTCCTGGAACAGGTGTGGAGTACTTTGTTGTTATTTCATGCTACCCGTTTTTCTTTTTCTTATCCTCATATAGGACAGCAGATGCAACGGTCTTGCAGAACCTATTTCTTGTATTTCTCAAGGTTGCAGATTAGTTGGTTGAGAAAAGACCATTCCTTAAACAGAAGATAAAGGAGAGCTCTTCGGAAAAGCTACCCTTCCTATTTATTGGGTAGGGCAGGAAGTAGCGGATCTAGAGTTAGTCTCGGAGGAAGAGATAGGGATATTGGTTTGGGCTACGGGAAAGGCTCCCATGACAGAGTCAATAGATAGCATTGAGTTTGAAAGGTTGGCTTAGCGTCTTATCATATACGTTCGTGAGCCTATTCTGATGCAATCTTTTTTTTTCTTCCTATCGAACCAACCTTTACTTTTACTAGCTTGAGAGAAAGGCCTAGCCGGTTTTTGCAAAGGGATGAAAAAAGAGATTCCCTTAATCAATTCCTTAAGCCAAGGCCGAATAGTTATATGTTATGGAGACACCCACCTTCTGATATAGGTTCGAGTTAGCATTTTTTATAGGTTCCGTGATTCTGGTCTTGCAATCTTCCCTACTCGACTTAAAACGAATGATAAGGCCAAAGTCCCCTACAGGAATCCTACCTTTCTTGTTTGGCCTGGGGAAATAGAAATAGGCCTCTGGTCCGTTGTAGCTAGTAAATTGAATTCTAAATCGACTCAATTTAAGAAAGCCCGTAAAAGATTCCTTCTTTGACGTATGGGAGCAGAAGTAACGAGTAGATAGACACCTTTCGATGCTAGTAACCGCACCTTGGGACATGGACAAATATGGTGGCAGAACTTCAAGCTATACGATAAGGCTGGCTTAGGGATCTAGGACAGACAACAACGATTAGACAGAAGGGGCTCTTTAGAGCACGACTGCTAAGTTTGCTAGCTATCCGCTTTTTTTACTTCCAGAACCATCAACAACAAAAGCATGATCTTGATTCCCGGTTTCGAATGGATATGGAATTCCTCTAGCCAGCTAGCCATCAAAAGCGCTATTGGTTGGTTGAGTCTTTTACTTGGGGAGATCTTTGCTTGCATTTCGAAAGCAGATGGTGGTCTAGGTTTCAGGGACTTTGAAAGGCCCATCGGTTCAGAAGAATTCGTACTCAAAGCTGCTTAAAGACCTCCTGCAACAGAAATTCGAGCTGAAAACAATTACAGAAATTCGAGCTGAAAACAATTGATGAATTCCCCGAGGAAGGTAGCTCAAATGCTGGCTACTTGCCTGGGACCTTAGCGGTTGAGTGCGTTACCTGTGATGAGACCTTTAGTTAGATAGATTGTCGCTTGCTTGCTTGGTAGATAGGCCGCTGTAAGAGCTTGCTACTGGTGATTTTGCAAGTGACGGGTGGTATACCAACCGCTGAACCCCTAGTCGAAGTGGCGTTCACGGTGAGACAAAAAGGAAAAAGCTCCCGGCCAATCGTTCGTGTCCCATTAATCCGCCGCCGAAGGTACAGAAAGCCACAACCTACATACTTTTAGCGAACAAGAAGGAGGGCATCCAAATTCTCCTCGTTGTATATTTCCTTGTGTTAGGGGGGTACTTCTGCCCCAATTGAATCCCGGATCCGCTACTCTACCTGATGGTTTTAAACCAGCTGTGGGGGATGTTTCCGAGCGGTAGTCTCGGCCAAGCACTGCACGCCTACCTTTTTTGGAGAGGGAGTGTGCCAGTATGTATTTTATGGCACACGACTGAGCCTACGACTCGAGCACTCTTTTCACCTGCCCTTCTTTCATCTACTGTAGCTACTCTAGCCCTTCGATTCTAGCTCTTCTCTTCTGGATTTCGAAACTAGAAATTTCCTATTGTGTGTCAAGCCCCTCTCCTAGCCTATTGAACTTATATGGCTATTATAGGCGCTTTCTAAGAGTCCCAAGGCGCACTCCCAGCCATAAGCGAAGGAACCTTAGGGCTTAGCTTTTCTCTTGTGCGCATGAATCAACTAGTTGTAGTATCGGACAGCACTTATGCCATTAGCGACTACGTAAGTGTAAGACCCACTAGATCCTAAAGCAGCGCAACCCGGTTCTACTTGACTAAGCCTCGTGCTCGTCTCGTTGAATGGACACAAAAGAGATTTCATATTCTCATGAGAAAGCATTCAGAATCGGCATGAACAAAAGCCCCCGTAGAAGCATCAACAGGAAAAGTTCAGAAATACAATGGAAGCCACATAATAAGAATTGGCTCTGAACGGAAGGAATTTTTGAACAGTACGACCGGGGAAGCCAGCCTAGCAAAGCCAAGCGTGGAAAGACTATGCCTTTCCTTCTTTCCAGGATTAAGGATCTCCCAAAAGAATGACCTCATGAACAGTCAATGGAAAATCCCGCCATGCCCTCGAGGGGCTAGTGTGACCATCCATAGCATACGACGGGCGAGAGGGGAGCTCTCCGTTCCTGGTTTTTCTGTAGCTGTCTCTTCCCTTAGAGAGCTAAAGAATCAAAAAGAACCTCCCTTCTTCAGTTTCTTACAGAAATGAACTCTCTTTATATATACGAAATATAGAGGGTTCTTTAATCAACCAATGCGGGGAAGGGTTAATCTGATAAGAGAGAAGGCATTCGCAAACTGGGCTATATGCCCAAGCCCAGGAACAGGAAGCATTTCCCCTTTTGAAAGAATCATTTTTTAAGATAATGTAATTACGCTACAAAAGAGGAAGAGTCTGTAGCAGTTGCTTAAGCGGTCGAAGCGAGCTCGAGAGCAACTAGGCCTATAAAGGAGAGAGATAAGGCTATGGGCTTTAGCCTCTTGGATTTGCTTTCTTTGTTGTTGGGGTTGTAGCATAGGGACTAAGACCTTCCATTTCATTGAACCTCTAGCCTAGCTTGAGCTTTTCCACGTGCCGACTCGCCCTTAACAACAGTAATTTTGGATATAGTACCCTTTCCCCTTTGGGTTGTAATACACTACAGCAACTACATTCGCAGAAACTTCCGATGCCGGTCGATGCTGAAAGCACCACTGCTAAAGCCGAGGCAACAAAAGCCTTTCGATCTATTATTTACGCCTTTCGTGGCTTTGATCCTAGGCGAAAAAAACAACCCTATAATATTCATTCCTGGGCCGTGGGAAGAAGATAGAGCTATAGCACCATACTCATCGGACAAGTTTCAAGATAGAGCATGACCGATTTATTCCGCCTTGCTTTCTATTACCGGAGAGATTGACTATCCCTTAACCTCAGCAACTCACAGGTCAGACGATCGATCATGCTTGTCCAGACAGTTCGACTAGATCTTCCCCGGTTGAGGGACAGACTGACAATCCGAGTTCAGACGGACTTGAGACTTTCCCTCCGAGAACAACTATTAGGGAATAAGTGGGAGATTCTACTAGCTAGAAAGGCGCAAGTCTCAGAGCTGAGCTTACATCTTAGACAGCCTCACTTTCACTCCTAGAATACTATATTCGAATAGAAGACAGATGGAATGCTTGCTATCAGTGCATTATATGTCCTAGTTGTCCAGTACCAATCCGCTTCCTGGAACTGCCAAAGCAAAGAAAGCAGGTGGTTGACCCAGCTCTATCCGTAGCGTAGTTAACAGCCTAGGGAAAGGTCAATGATTTGCCCATCTTCTATCGAAGAAAAACATACCACCATTACAGAAGATCGATGTGCCAGCCCATGGCTATGCTCGTTGCCCACAACACAGGAGAAAGAGCAGATGAAGCATAGATTGTTTGCTCAGAAAAAATGCATCAATCAAAGACCGAAATCACTTATTGTAATGTAAAATCACTTATTGTAATGTAATGGCGTAGTGGGATGAACAAGAAGGTCCCATGCTCGCCACAGCGTATGGTTCGATTAATTACATCATCGAAGACATCAAGCTACTCAATCACGTAACCCATGGCATTCAATCAAATCACGATTACGTTGACGAACCAAATCACGATTACGTTGACGAACTTCTTCGGCTTTGAAGCAGGTTATACAGCTTTCCCCTTCTATTGGTAGTGTAAATGCAGATTAGGAGAGGAGTTAGTTCAATAGCTTCAGCATTTCACTCAAGTGCTGTTCAATCTAGACCTTTTAGGTAAGTAGTTGATTTGGAGTACAAGCTTGTCGCTCTCAAGCGGGTTAACGGGATTTCTGCCTTTTCCGGTTGTTGTAGATGGATCTTCGTAAAAAGTTCACTTGTCCAAGGAAAGGTTGTAGCTCTTTCTTGTAGGTGGGCGGTTTAGCCTGTAAGATGGCATTCATTGCTCTTTGATAGGTTGCACCGGCATTTTTAAGTCCAAAGGGCATAACTACCCATTCGAACGTGCCAATTGCACCTGGGCAGCGAAAAGCTGTCTTCGGAACATCCTCCTCTGCTATGTATGTGGATCTGATTGTAGCCGCTGTGCCCATCCATGAAGGATAAAACTCGATGTTGGGCGGCTCCATCTACCAATAAATCTGCAATAGGCATAGGATATTCATCTTTAGGGGTAGCTGAATTTAAGTTACGAAAATCAACACACACCCTAATTTTACTATTCTTTTTAACCACAGGGACTATGTTTGAGATCCATTCAACATACCTTTCCTCTCAACTTCCTCTTTAACTTTAAGAATGACATCATTAGCCATCCTTCTAGGAGGTTGTTGATATGGGCGAAATCCTTCAATGATTGGGAGGCGATGCTCTACCAGATCACGACTCAAGCCAGGCATTTCGTCATAGTCCCATGCGAAACAATCTTTGTATTCCTTTAACAAGGCAACAAAGCGTGGCTTGTCTTCTTCAGCCAACAACTGACTGATATAAGTTGGCTTAGGTTGGTCTTCTGTGGCAAGATTCACTTCAAGTAAAGGATCTTGCACTTCGGCTTTGAGATCATCAAGTTTCATGAGAGCACGATCAAGTTCTTCCATGGTAATCTCCTCTATGATAGGAGCACATGTAAGCGGCTTGAAAGGAATCAAGGCATCAGGCCGCACAAGCTTTTCCATTGCCTCTTTCAAGGCTTCTTCTTGGATTTGTTCTGAAGAGATGATGAGATATGGTCGGTCATATTTGTCCTGACCTAGGAACCTGATCGGTCCGGTAGTTCCATCATAGAATCTCACGTCAACTGCATGTGATTCGACTTTGAATGGTCTATTATCAGCTTTGACCACTTCAACTTCAGCACCATTCCAAAACATCAAAAGCTGGTGTAATGAAGATGGCACACACCAATTGGAATGAATCCAATCCCTCCCAAGCAACATGTTGTAAGTTGATGAAGAATCAACTACAAAGAATGCAGATAGGGACGTTTTCGAACCAATGGTTAACTGAGCAGGCAATATGCCTCTGGTTTTCTTGATGGTGCCAGAGAAATCACTTACAGTGACATCTGACCTGATCAAGTCATCAGTACACTTGCCAAGCTTTTTTCAATGAGGAGTAAGGAATCAGATTTACTCTTTCCCCATTATCAACAAGTACTCTGTTTATTGGAACACCATCAACATGAGCCTTAATGTACAAAGGCTTAATATGATAGGTGGCAGTCTCGTCAGGCTTGACAAAGACTATGGCTTTGGCGTCACCTGCATTGTTGGCGCCATCATCCTCCCAGTTATAAGTCCATTGTCCTTCATTCTCAGCTTCCTTCGTTGTGTTAGTCTGCATCTTGAATTCTTCAACAATGATTCTTCGAAGGAGGTGACGAGCAGCAGTATCTATTGCTTCTTGTTTTTCGAAGAGTATGTTTTCAGCTTCAATGTGTTTAACTCTTTCAGCTTCAAACTCCTTCTTCTCCTTATATAATTTTTCTTTCTCAAGCAAAATTGATATTTGAAAAGCTGGCAGGTTCTCTTCAATATGAAGTCAATTTTGTGTGGCCTTGTGTGATGGCCAGGCTTCAAGTCTTTTCTCCAAAGCATCATATGGACATTTCCTATAGTATGACTCGTTCTCGCCACCACTATGGAAGTCGGCATCAGTCTCATCTTCCATGACGAATGCATCCATAACCAATCTTCTGAAACAGCGAACGGCTTCTCTTTGATCTAGCTTGAGTGCTTTCTCTTTGAGCCTTGCCTCCTCAGAGATGAGCTTTGCTTTGCATAACTCTACGCCCATGTTGGCTAAGTCCATGAGAGATGTGTCGATGGGAGGCGTCTTCTTTGCAGCTTCATGTTCACTTTAAGGGCTAAATCACCTTTCTTGCCTTTCTTCTTGAGTCTCATTTGGTGGAATACCTCCTGAGCTACTATGATGTTATCATGAATTTGTCTGCCCCCAACAAAGGCACTCTGATTTTCGGTAATCAATTCTCCCAAGAAAAGACTCAACCGATTCATCAAGACCTTTGCAATTACTTTGTAGCTGTAGTTGCAGAGGCTTATAGGCCTGAAATGAACCACTTTCTCTGGGGATTTTCATTTTGGGATTAGGACAATTTCTCTTTGGTTGAGTTCCTTCAACATCCTTCCACTATGGAAGAAACTCTTGACCATTTTACACACATCTTCACCCACTATGCTCCAATAATTCTGGAAAAAGTATCCATTGAAACCATCAGGGCCAGGGGATTTAAAACATCCCATTTGGAAAACAGCCTCCTTTATCTCTTCTTCCTTGAGCTCATCAGTTAAGCTTCTGTTCATCTCATCCGATACAATAGTTGGGACATACTTAAATACTTGGCCCCAATCTCTGCTACCATTAGTCTCAAACAGCTTCTTGTAGAACTCTTGGAATTCTTTAATAATCTCCTTTTCATCCTCAACCCAAGTGTCATTGTTGCTCATCAATCTGAGAACTTTGTTAAACTGTCTTCTTTGTGCCAGAGTTCTTTGAGTTTAGCTTCGGCACTTTTCAATTCATCAAGAGCATTCTACATGTTAGCTTCTTTTTGGATGACTCCAATCTTCCTCATAAGATCTTCAATTTCAGTTCTGTTATTAGGGATAGTTTTTTTGCTCCATAGCCTCAACTCCTCTCTGCAGTTCCTCAGCTTTTTAACCAATTTGAAAGCATTTGACCCTTGAATCTGGATGTCCCAACTGTTTCTGATCAGTTGCTCGCATTCCTGAAGCTCAGTCCAGACCAATTCAAACCTGAATTTCCTTGGAGTTTTCATCTCTTTAAAGTCGCTATCTAAGAAGATAGGTGAGTGATCAGAACCCACTGCTGGCAGGTTGAAGAGTTGTGTGCCAGGATACTTTTCCTCCCACTCAACATTCACCAAGGCTATATCAAGCCTTTCTCGGATGACAATGCCATCTTTGATACTGAACCAAGTCAAAATTTGGCCTTTGAAAGGCAGATCAATGAGGCCACAACTGTTAATGACTGTTAATGAGGTCGAGGAAACTCAGAATATTCCTCTTATCTTTGATTCTCCCACCATCCTTCTCCTCATTCCCTTTGATCTCGTTGAAATAAACAATGCAAAGCCAAGGAGTGTTGACTGTAATAGCTTTCCTTTATAAGAATTTCCCACACAATCTGTCTTTCCCCATAGTTAGGAGCTCCATAGATCCAACAAACCCTATTAGAGTTTCCATTGTCCATATCAGTGATTGTTGTGTCAATGATGTTTTTTGAGCTATACCAAACCTTCACTAGAGACTATCACTGCCTTTTGTCCTCCTTTTGCCCCTTCTGATGTGATAGGAACATCAACCAAGTTGTTTTCAGCAAACACCAGCTGCTTCAAACTGTCCTTCTTCTTCTTTAGTTTGCCAATTGGTCCTCTCCTTGTCTGGACTATTTTCTTACCCATTCCAATCTTATTCACCATATCCTTTCTAATTGCACTACTTTGATCCGAGTTCTCTATGTTTTCATTCATGTCATACCACTCAAGTTTGTTACTCTTTTCATTCCTAAACTCTTCTTCCTCTCTATCAAACAAATCAATTTTCCTTTTGAGGTTAAGATCCCTGAATTCATCAGCAAGATTGACAATTTTAATCTCATAGACTCTTTCTACTTTTCTCATAGACTCTTTCTACTTTTCTTCTACTGCCTACTTTCATAATTCCACCTTCATCATCTGAAGGAAATTCAACAATATATGGGCTTCCTTTCACATTGTCATCCCTATTCTGTTGGATTTATAGTTCTACACTTCTATTAGAAGCTTCAACCAAGTAACTACCAGAACTAGTTAAACTAGTAGGATCAAAGATGGGAAGATTACCATGGTTGGGAGAAAGAAAGTTCTATGGCTCCTTTATTTGTTCTTGCTCAATGCTGTGCACTGTCCTAGCTCTTCCTTCCTTCCAAAAAACCCCTTCTTCTGCTACTCCTTCCTTCATTGTTGATGCTGGACCTTGAAAGTACTTACTCCCCACAGGCTCTGGCAAGACCTCAGACTGTTTTGAACTCCCTGGATTAGCTTCACAAGCCTCATCGTCTATGTTTGACTGTGCCAAAATATGAGGGAAAGAGCCCCTTACTACAACTGCTCGAGAACTCATCTAAAATGATTCCTTCCCTAAGAATCCTCCCCCTCTTCTTGAGCATGATCCTATTGGGTGCTGGAACAGGGTATTTTTAGTAGCAAAACCAACAGGGTATTTTTAAAACCCTTGTGTGATGGCTCTGTATTTCCCTGCTCCTCTTCCACTCCACTCGCACTTCCTTTCTCTACTTTGTTCCCCTGACTCTCTATGTTGGTGACTCTGTACCTGTTAATTGGTTCCTCCCGTAACGCACCTTCCCTGTTAATCTCCCTTTGATCAAGCTTTCTTGCCGGTGCTGCCCTCATATGTGGCCAAAATTTTGACTTGTATGGGTCTCTGCTTGACATTTGCATCGCCTGAGAACACCCTTTCATCATATGCCCAATTTTCCCGCAATTATAACAGAAATCGGAAAGTTTTTTCATATTTTATGTCTGCCCAGATCTTCTTTCCTTCCCTTCTGAGGATCCAGAACCCTTCAACTAAGGGTTTTATGGCTCTTGTGCTAGAATCTCTTTTGGGAGAAAAAGGAAAATATCGTAGTATAGTTGCAGACCCCAAAGAGCCCTTCTTTAAGACTTTAGGGGATTGGGTTTTTAGATCCTTGGGAAATCCCTTTTCTTAATACCCCCCACACTCTCCTTATTCTGATTTTGGTTTTCGTATTATGGATCTTGGTTCGTGCTTTATGGCATTTTGAACTTCGGGGGGGATGATAACCCCCATCGCATGGTGTCCATTATTAATGGACAATTGGAAATTGAGCGCGCGTTAGAAGCCGCTTTAGTAGCGGATGGCTTTCTACCCGACTCAATTTTAGAGAGATATGCTCAAATTAGGGGACTCATCCATAGTCCTCGGGGCTCACTTTTAAGTGAGCGAACTTTTCTTGATTATCTAAATCAGATAAGGGAGCACGGGACACGAGCAAGCGTTCCCTATCGCCGCGTTCTGCAGAACTATGGAAACTTTAATCTTCTGTTAGAACGTGAACGTCGATGATCTTATTCGTTTTTTTGAGAGGATATAGGATCCGTTTTTTTGATCAATAGAACAGGAAGAGGAGGAAAAAAAAGCTTATGATGAGCATCTATTTGAGTCGATCATTTCCGAGATCTAATTCCAGTTTTTTCTTAGTACGTGGAAACGCCTTACAATCTTCAGTTTTACGCTTAAGGGAAGAAAAGTTCTTGATGGATGTTGGACTTGGGACCCCCAGAATTTGTATGCAAGATGAGCCTACAGGAGTGCCAAAAAACCGAAGAAAAAACCGAGCCACCAGGTTTGAGAATAAGGTGGAATCCCTGGATGTAGTGGCCCGTGAAAAACTGATCAAAAAGGGGATTTTGGAGAGATTATTCATCGATGTAGTGTCTGGTAATTCATTGATCAAAGAGCGAGCCGCCGTCAGGTTTAATGCCAAGTTGAATGATAAGGTGGGATCCGTGGATGTAGTGGCCGGTGAACCGCTTTTTCTTTTTCCACGAGGATTCAGACAAAAACAAGCTTGGAAGAAACTTCATAAGATTTGGCGAAGGAATAGAAAGGTCAAAGGCTTTATTCTAAGTAAAAAAAGGGGGGGTTTCTTAGTAGCTATCGCAGGCTACATTGCTTTTCTTCCTTACCGTCGTTTCAAAAAAAGGAAAATAAATAAAAATAAAAAGAAATTCATTTATTTCCATCGTTTCAAAAAAATAAATAAAATATATGAATTATTCTTCATTGAGAAGATTATCCCCCAAGGGAGGAGTAGCATTATCCCCAAAAGTAAGGGATTTGTGGTGTTCTAACAGCGGAAGATCAAAGAAGAACTTGATGAGCGTGACAAAAAAGAAGACCTTTTTCAATTCCGAAGCCTAACGTCTCCCGAAAAAAATCTATCACCTTAATCTATTCTTTTGTGTAGTATCTTGCACTTTTCCGGCCCTATATTTTCGAAGAAACTCTTGCTCGAATGCGTGACTGCGGCGCGCCTATCGCCCCGGCACTCTAAAATGCATGTTGAGTTGAGCAAGAAAGAATACTGCGACTAGGAAGACTAAGAATGGAATTGAGGGCATAGTCTCAATAAAAAGAATTGAAGACCAACCAACGAGTGGTGGACTTTGATGGAGTCTCACAGAAGAAGAGCCTTACTCTATAGGGGCGTTAGCGCGCTACAACTAGCAGCCCATTCCTTACCTTATTATTAGTAAGATATGGAAAAACCCTAACTATTTTATTAGTAAAGTGCTAACGTCTGCTTTCTTTAGTTTTCTAAATCTATCGCGAGATGTTGGCAGGCATCCGCGGATGTCTCCTCCTTGCTTATTAGTCGAGTGCGAGTGAAGCCAGTCCAGTCCCTGCTGCAATTGATCCATCTTTTGAAAGCTATTCCTTTCTCCTCTACAGGATCAGGAGGCTAACCCCTATTAGAAAAAATGGCTTTCTTTCTTTGGTTGTTCCGCGAGATGCCTTTTCGGTGACGTATAATAGAGACAGCTTGTGCATCTTTGCTTAAGATAAGAATCTAGGGAAGGTTTATAGCTCTTCTTTCCTGTATTCGGAATATATGGTATCATATTTGCTTTCCAACTAATGCCAGATTTGATCCCATAGGAACAGAACCTTCTACCCCCTTTGGTAATCAATTCACTAGCTTCGACCCCTGTCTCTCCCGATTCCTATACTACTGGCGAAGAGGGGTAAAGTTGAACACTTCGTTCGAAGATTGATTTCGTGATAAGATTGAGTGAGCGAGATGACCGATTGACAATGAGAACTTTCATTCATCTTAGGGATCCAGCTGCACTCGAGAGATTGGCATGCTTTGCTCGAGTCTCGGGTCTGGTATAGAGTCCTGTCTTCATTGCTTGTTCCCTTCTGAGAAAGCGTCAATGACTTCTCGTCTCTAGCGGACATGGTATAAAGGGGGGCTCACTTCTTCTCTCATGCTTCTGATGGATCTAGCAAAGACGCATCCACCTCTTATAGACATCTGGTCACTCATTCGTATTGAGATTCATCCAAGTCTACCGTAACGGCTGCTAATCCCTACCTATTTCACTTTGACTCTTTTCAGGGCGGGAAAAAGACCGGCTCTCTAGTTCTGTCATGCTAGTTCTGTCATGGAAGGCGCTGACCGATGTCGATTAGGAAGCTGCTCCTGTTGTAAAAGAAGTGAGGCAGCGAAGAAGAAGCATTTTAGCATAAACCTGTCCGTCCTTCTTTATGGAATGCTCAAGCCTAGTGAGAACTCAAGTCGATTTGAATGACTTCGGTACCTTGCAGAACGACCCCTAAACATAAAAATGACGACTTCTGTCTGAAAAGCGTTCGAGAAGTCAGTGGACGGTCTAAATTAATGGGCGAATATTATAGGTTTTTACGCAGCTGTACTCTAACTCTAAGCGCCCGCCTTTGAGAACAAAAAGTAGGATGAATTTCTTGCTTACTTCCGTTTCGACGTCATCCGATCTTGTTTAGCAATTTGAAAAACTGAAGGACGGGTCAAGGCTCGTTGAGACCTAGCCTACGATCGATTTCCTACCTTCGACGTAATCTTTACCCCGCTAAGCATACTACTCCCGGGCAAGGTCATAAGAACCTTTGTGAATCCATCCCACGAAAAATACGCCTCTATGATCCACGCCAAACACACGAGTTGAATGCTCTCTTTTATTTATTTAACCATGCCGCATATCCTTATAAGCTCAGCTTGGCCCCGGTCCCCCTTTCCAAGGCTCTCCCGTTTAATTAGTGCCGCTACCTCCTCCGAGCGATCATCTCTCGTCGTCCTTTCGGCTCGCATCTTTTCTTCTTTCATCGCGAGTGGTAGTACTCCTTCAGGAGTTGGCCTTGGCTGCACTTGTTCCCTCGCCGATAACTTAATTGGCTTATCATAACTTAATTGGCTTATCATCCGTAGTCAAGCTCGGTTTGAACGATCAAATAGGGTCTTTTCCTCGATAGGCTTCCTTAGCATCCAACAATTTCAGCCTACGGAGTGGTGAATTATACTAAAAAAGAGGAGAAGACTTTCCCCTAATAATAGGCAGAGCGAACCAAGAAAGCGAACAGGGGCCTACAAAAATGTTGTTCCGACTACAGGAAAGAAGGAGCAGGAATGGGAGTGAGATAGCTATCCGATAGAAATGCTAGACTTAGAGTGAGAGGGGGGGGTTGCAGTACTGAGTTCATGGTTGAACAGACTGACTGCCAGGCTCGCATTCCCCTGGCTATCAACTTAACCTTGACCGAGTCCGCCATACCATACTATCCATACAGGGCAGGTCGTATTTCACTTTTTTTATATATATATAAAGGAAAAGGCAAAAAATTAAACTATATGGCCCTTTTCCATACTAGGCCCATGGCATCAGCGGTGAGTGCTGAGGTGATCCCCGTAGTCGGATTGTTGAAAACATGCAGTCCCAATTCAAGATCATCAAAATGGGTAGCCATCCAATCTGCACACTTGTTAGGTTCTCTATAGACATGAGTAATCTTGCAAGTCCAGTCACGATGAATCAGCTCATTGATAGCATCAATAAGTCGGTGATGAGGCTCATAATCCGAAGAGGCTCCTTTCAGTTTCGCAATGGCAAGCAGTTCATCAGTCTCTAACTCTACAAATCGAAATCCTCTCCAAATCAGTCTCATTTTATGGAACAGTAGAGGGACATAAGGTCAGTCTTTTTTTCGGAATGCATGGGATAATGGTAGAGTCGATATTGAGATTGTTTTCTCTTCTCCCCAGGTTGTTCATGGCATTGTTAGTAGGCAGAATGCTCTATAATTTTTGCTTACAGCAGTTTATGCAAGCCCGGTTCTGGAAATTAGACGTAATTTGTGTAAATCTTCCATGGTTAATGGTTGGTGATTTTAATGATGTAACCGGAGTAGTAGTGAGAAATTTGGTGGTTCTCAACCGTTGTTGGGGAGGTGTAATGCTTTTAACAATATGATTACAACATGTGATTTATTGTAATGATCAGTGTATTCACACTGAGGGTTGGCTGGGTGAGGTGAACTTCTTATCTTCCTTTGTGTATGTAAATCCTCATTCAGTAAGCAAAGATATCTTTTTGGATTCGTTGAAATCCTTTTCTTTCTCAGTAAATAGGCCTTGGTTGATAAGGGCAGGCATATATTGAATTACCTGAACTCCCATTTCTTTTTATTCTGCCTGCCTCGATTGAACATTAGTAAGGGAAGGAGTTTGGTTAAAGTCCTGGAAGGCCATGCTGCACCAAGGATGTGGATTGCTCTTTTATGGGGAAATATGCAACTCTAAATAAAGCTAGCCCTAGCTCAAAGCCATAGATTCCACCAGACCTTTAATTTGAGTAAGCCAAGGAGTTCTTTTCTTTCTTTGGGGAAGACCCTGACTAGACTACATGAAGTGCGGTGGGAAAGACAACTATTTAATCTTCCTTCTCCGCGTAATCCCCTTGGCTCCACTCGCGCTAGAGAGAATGGCACACGAACGGGAATAGGCAGTGGAAGGGTGTCGTGTAGAAAGATCTAGGAGTATTCCAATTAGGTTTTTCTTGTTGAGTCAATAGCTTCAGAGGAAATTGATTCATAGTCGGCCTAATAGTAAGTCGAAGAAGCGAACGTTCAGAAAGAGCAGACACAATCGGGTTTCACAGATCGAGATTCCTATTTAAATTCTTGAATTTCATTTCCTCAATCACGAACTCGCGAGAAAGCAGAGTTAGTCGAAACACGTCTATTGAAATTAACAGTGGGAATGCTTACATCCATAGGAAATCTTTCCTGCTTGAGATACAGTTCATGCGCCGTAGAGTAAATCATTCAGTTGCTCAAAGGAAACTTGGGGTCTCCCTCACACGAATGGCAGCAACTATCTCGCGGAACTCAGATCCAACACCTTTGAGGACATGGAGCACAAGATCATCATCATCTACTGGAGTGCCAGTGAGCCGGATTTCATCGGCAATCTCTTTCAAGTGAGCCGGATTTCATCGGCAATCTCTTTCATCTGCTGCATAAACTCGCCAACAGGTTTATTATACTGCCGCGTAGAGGACAATTTCTCTTTAAGAGCTATCACTCTAGACCGATTGTGATTGGCGGCTTTCAAACTAGCCATTGTACCTGAGATTGCTTTCAGTCCTCTTCTCTACCCAAATGCACATGTTAAAAATACCCCAAAGACAAGGTCTGACCATTTCCCTCTTCTACTTGATCTTCAGGGTTAATCCCCACCTCGATCGTCTACTATGGAATGAGAAGGCCATGCTCTTGTTCACTGAGTCGCAAGTTCTGAACCTACCTCGCATCTGCTCCGACCACCATACTATCGCCTTCAACTCCGACTTAACGACTCCGCCTTGTCGTGATTCTCGTCCTTTCCCTTTCGAAGCAGCCTGGTTAACTCACCTGGATTTTCCTACAGTTTTCAAGAATGCTTGGGAGCAAGAAGAGGAAGTTCCCTTGGCAGGCGAAGTGGCTGACATTGTAGAATGCTTTCCGCTGAACCGATACGATATGCTTTGTTCGCTCGTGAAAGCTAGGATTGGAAGCGATTTGGATTGCTGCTTGATTATCACAATGCAAGAGATAGGAGAGGTCTTACAGAGCCTTTATCTTCCTTTCCGGTATTGCTATCGGATTCACTTCTTAATCTCGATTCAACAGATGGATCGAACAATCCCTCATAATCATTCCCCTTCTCTTGCTTTGAGATAGCGATCACACTACTGGCTGCAGTTGAGTCAGTTCGGTCGCTCTTTTGCTTATCTGCGAGCGAGTGGGAATTTGTTGGCTTACATTCGGTTTTCAAGCAGGTAGAAAGCTATCCAAAACCTCTCACACCATCAAAGACTGGGGAATCTCTTATATAAACTCAAAAGCTAGCTGTTCAAGGGTTACAAGCCCTTCCAGAATCTATGAACTTTCCTGAAGTGGGAAGAACTCCTGGCTTAAAAGCAAATGAAAAAGTGAAAGAATGAATTTCATCTGCATCTACAGCTATTGAATCTGCAGCTAACTCCTCTCATGATTCCCAATTCTTTTTAAACCTATGGGACTAGTTGATAATCTCCTCATTTGCTAACCATTCAGAAGAAGATAAGATAGACCCAAAAGCAAAAGAGTAAGCAGGCTCTGCAATACCTTATCGATATGCCTCATGGGTATACATATCTTCCACAATCCCAAAAGAAATAGGCAGACTCAAAGCCTTACGTTAAGCGGAAATAATCACCTATTCCCCTCTTCACCTCCAATCATTGGTTATAGAACATGGAAATGTGTGACTTCTGACTCGGATTCATGCCCTGACTAAGTAATTTCCCATAAGATTTACGCCGGGGAATAAGGGCAGCTAGTGAGCTGTGGTAATAAGGATTGTTGTCGGAATCAAGGCAGTGCTTTCTTTCGAGATAATCTTCTCTTTTCTTCTATTCTTTGTAGTGCGGTAAACTCTAAAGGTAAGTTCAAGATTGCTTTTCGTCTGAATATGAAGCTTCCCAGCTCTTGAAAAGAAGAGAAAAGAACTTCTAGTTCGCCTATTTGTGAATCTTCTAGTTCGCCTATTTGTGAACCTGAATTCGCCTAACGGATTTTGTGTTTTAAATCCTGTTCGCCCTACGTTGCCCCTTCCATTTTGCTTTTAAGTTCAGCTACATTTGGGCAAGAAACCCGTCGGCTCAACTCGTCATCCTCCTCGCTTATCTCCTTCGTCTACTTCGACTAAAGGCTCCGTTCTAAATCGCCTGTTCGCGACTATTGAAGACCTACTTCTTAGCTACGCGGTCTAAAAAGAGTTCACTTGACAGTTCGACCCAAGGCTACTCAAAGAGAGCAAGCACACAACATCGCGGTTAACTCACCAGCAGTCCCTACTTAAATCGTTTAAGAAAGGCAGAGTACTTTTTTAGATGTCGAAGAGCCGAAAGAGGGGATCAGTGTCATTTAGAAAGCCAAAATACAAAACTCAATCCATTCGCTTTTTTTAAGATAATGGTGCACCCAATCAGCCAGCCAGGCATCTCACTACGGTACCCATTCCCCGTACGTGCTCTTTTCTGTCGTCTGTGGTGATAGATCATTCGCCCTTTTCGGATCGATAAAGACGAGGTTCGGTCTTAGAAAGTTGTACATGAGCTTTATGCGCCATCATGACAGGACTCTAGGCCTAAATGTCGAGTCACAAAAAAACCTCTCCTTTACTAATTAAGCCCATTCTATCTCTTCGCCCTATCGTTTCAACCAAACTTCCTTTTAGCCTTCCTGTTCGGCATACCTAGTTAGCGGCGTAGCTACTTTCCTTCTTCGCCTGTAGGGAAAACCGTCACAAACTGACAAGAGTAAATAAAAGACTTTATGGATCTTACGTTGCCATTTCTTCATTGAGTAGCGATGAAGTGATATGTTTACAAAGAGAGGAGTACTGGGAGCCCACTCGTGCTAGTAAACTGTAAGATCTTTTACAACTAAAGTCAAAGAGGACGACTGCTACGCTTTTTCTCTTCCCTATTATAGACACTTTTTCTACGTTCTGGGTTCGACTATCCATAATTTCTCTTATCTTTCTTTTTCTTCTATATTACAGAGGAAAGCCCGTCTTCTTTATATCTGATCTTTCCTGGGATTCTAATTCCAGTAGCAAGCTAGACACCGGAAACCAAGCTTGCCTGTCCAGTGAAGAAGGATTTTCTATAGTAAAAAGGCTATCTAGTTCGACATCTCTTGTCTTAAACCTACTGCTTTCAATTACTCTACCTTCTTTCGACTCGGGAGTTCCCCTCTCTTAGCGCCAATAAAAAAGGTATAGTTGCAGTCAAACTCAAGTGCTGCTCACCGGGAATGGAAGATAATCAGCCTTGGATGGAGAACCTGACAGCCTAACAGCTCCCCTCCCTATTTATTCCTCTTTTGGTGGTTGGATCGGGAGAGATGCGATCAACCGTACGTACTGGCCTCCTTCATCGCCTGAGACTTTCTTTCTGGCTAGGGGGCAGAGTGGGAGTACTTTTATAAACCCAGCTAAGATGAAAAGGTTTAGTTAACCGCTTATGCTAAGATGAAAAGGTTTAGTTAACCGCTTATGTGGGGGCTTCTCGTTCGCATATGAGCTAAAGGTCGGTAGGGGCGAAGATGCTAACATTCACACTAAAATGTTAAGAGTCGCACTTGAAAGCGATTCTTGATGTTACGGCTGAACTGAAGCCAAATACGAATACAGAGCTAGGAAAGCAAGACTCCTCAGAGGTTTTTTTTTCAATGAAGGGGAAGAATATATGACAGTTGATGCTGCTAAAGACTTCGGCCGTGCCTTTCCTTTTCTTGTTATCCTTTCCGACCTCATCCCTTCCACGGATAAGGGGCACTCCCAGTCTAGCAAGCGCTAAGGTAGAGAGGTAGGGTTAAGCCACTAGTGTCTGAGATTAAGTCAATTAAGTGAAGTCCGCTGTAATTCTTTCTTAGATAAGATATAGATTGTTGGGACTTTCATCCACGACTGGAACTCCGCCATATTTGATTAGTAAAATCGCTTTTAGGCCTTTTCTTGCACGCAAAGAATTAGATTCAGTCTGGTCCCTCGGTCAACCTTCTGTCTCGCCCCCTCTTCGGGAACCAATGTTTTTTATTTGATAAATGTGTTAAGGATATTTCTTTTTTTCTTTTCGCTGACAGTGCGGTTGTCTTTTTCTCACAATAACAATAAGATTAAAGCTACCTGCCATCTTGCTTTACAGACCGACCCCTGGAACTGATACTTGCTTTCTAGCATGAACGTTGGTGCGGGAGACTTCGGAAGTGCGGGTTATTCCTTCGACGGCTTGTGTGGAATAAGGTTACGGTTAGGCTTTCTTTTAGAGCAAGTGGATTCAATTGTTTTAAGCTAGCTAAGAGCAGGAGTCTTATAAGCATTTCAAGTAGTAGCCCAGCATAAAAAGTGTTTCCATCAGGTCAGGGCGGAACGCTAGCTAGTCAGTGAGCCAGAGAGGGTAGGAGTCTTACTCACTGCCAGAAATGACTTAACAAGGCATTCTCACGAGAAGGAAAGACAAGGACAGGATTGATGTTCCTGGAAGCGGGTATTCAAAGTTCACTATTAGGATTGGAGCCTTGCATTCGTTAGAATTGACCTTACCTTCTTTAGTCTTGAGCCCCTATGCTCTTGCCTTAGTGACATCCGGGTCAGGTTATGTGGGGATCAGGTTTAGTGGTAATTGGATAAACCGAAGCAGCCTTTCTCAGAGTTGAATCCGATGCGAATAGTTTAAGAATCTCTATCTTGCCTTGCTGAAGACCTTCATCGCGCAAAGCCAGAGACCCTTTTCGTTCGGTGATGGCTTGTTGAAGCCAGTCCTACAGTCTTTCTTTCCCCGGAAACCATTTGATCAAAAGTGAACAGCTAAGAGAAATGGCATACTTTACTTTCTCCCTTTATTAGGGTTGAGACCAAAGGGTGACTGAATTCGCTTTCGAGCTAACTGTATCGGATGAAATGGCAGCATAGTCGTGAACATGAGTAATCGCTTATTTCACAGCTGGAAAAACTTGAGCAAGAACTCCTTCGGATCAAAGAACGCACTTACCTTTCGACAAGAGCTAAATCGCGATGCCACTTGGCTTGGGCTCGTTCCCTAAGGAATCCCTTTCCCACCGCTCGGCTTAGGGGATGTCATCTAGCTAGGGCTATTTTGACTAGTTTCAAAAGGCTTTCTTTCTTGTCAGCCGTTGGCTCTTCAAGACCTACCCCCCTCGAATGCCTAAAAAGAATCGCGGATTACACAGGTCTGCTTAAGTCCCAAACAAGCATGGCGAGAAATCCATGACAGGCCACCTGGCAAGAACTTAGGCCAAAACCTCTTTCGATACTTTAGCGCATCCTTCCATTTTCTATTGTACTTCACGCTCCGCTTTCTTGATGTCCTTGAGTCCCACAGCTTCTGATTCAATTCCTTCACCGCCAGAAGCTCGTTTTCGAACCAAAAAATGTAATATCTTAAGACCCCATCCATCCCCGGAACTGGAAAAGGACCTAAACTCGTGATAGATGCCGTCTTTCTATAGTAGGAAATCAAACACATCGGGAAGGCTCGCGTATTCCTATTCTTGTTATGGGAGACTGTCCATACCCTATCTCGACTCCGTTCACAATACCATAATAAAGTAGGGGTAGGCGGGTTGGATCCTATCATATGTAATTTTAGTTGCAAATGGCATCACTAAAAAAGCAGTTTGTGGAAACATATATTTAGAAAGCAGAGTGAGATACCCCTTATCCAGGGATGCGGGTGGTACAGAGCCATGGAAGGTGCTTGTTTATCTGGCTAGGTACTGCCGGTACCTTATTGATAGGTCCTCGAGTTGCCTCTTCGCTTAATGCACTCGGAACAGAGCTTCAAGTAAGATGTTTGTGGAAGATCTCTCTAGCTTGCCCTACACACCTCCCTTGGTTCCTTAGAAAGAAAGCTTCAAAGAGCACCATTGGCCGAAGCCTATATCCGTTGTTTTGGATTTCCCCTATGAGCCTAGCCTGCCTTCATTACATACGAAATAGAAATAATACTATTTAATTAAGTAAGCCATCCGCTGGCCAAGGCCCGTGCGCGGTATATCATCAAAGGAGCTTTCTCAATTGAATTTGTAGCCACAGGCGGAATGCCAAGATGCGAGACTTCTCATTCAGAGAGAATCCCAGCTATGAAACTTATCATCGAGATGTTGGTTCCACATATCATACTTTTAAAACTTTGTAATGCTAGAAGTACCCCATGTGATCATTAGTGAGCTCCTTTGGTCTATAAAGCGATCTAATACCCTTACCTACTTTATAGTGCCAGTTCCCAGATATCTTTTGAAAAATAAGAAAAAAGGGCATCCATTTACAATACTTCTGCCGGCGAGCCCGTTGTAGGGCTAGGAGTTGGTCTAACGAATGCTAAGAGATAGATTTATTCTCATGAGAGGGCTAATTATCTTTCTTTACCCTTTACTACCCGATATCTCTCTTCTCCTACTAAGTGCTCTCATGTGTATAGGGGAAATAGGTTGTATATTAGATAATCCTTTCTATAGCTTTATAGCGATACAAACGAATAGCTTAGGAGGGAAAAAGCGCTACTTTACTCTCTGGATAAAGGTAAAGCAAATATCAGTCCCTCTTTCAGTAGGCAAGGGAAATCCTAGACTCAGACGAGGAACTCACACTCGCTGGTGAAGTAGTCCTAAAAACCATGGGAAGAAAACAGATGAGTGGACCCTCAAAGGGACTGATGCTGCTGGCTTATGGGATGTAGCATAAAGGGGTGTAAAAAAACTTGCTGCGAGAAGGACTGAAACAAACTACAACTCAAAGATACGGGAGGGAAACTATCCGAATACCTCGCCTATTAGACCTCCTATTCCACTCTAACTGGTGCAACTCCAGAGGCTTATGCAACAAGCTTGGTTGTACTGAGAGATTCAATTAGGAGCACAACGTATACTCTAGGAGTCTTACATATCCATCATATACAATATATGGGGGACGAAATGATAGGGCCTAACTCCCCATAGGTGTAGTCTCCCACTCGCTCGCCCGGCTCACAGAAGATATCACAGAAAAGCAACCATACAGGGACACCGTTGACTTACTCGCTTTCTTATCAATTGTATGCGGATTCCCCCCTTATTAGGATATTCTTTGAAGCTTGAAATGAGTAATGACATATATATATATTTCTACACTTTCTCTTCTATAACTCGTCTTGGAAGTATGGTTTGCGAGCTGCCCGAGAAGAGATTCCTTAAAAGACAGGGGAAGGCCGGGAATGAGACTTGTATTGGAAGAAATGAAAGCCCCTACTCCCAAAGAGTCGGAAAGCAGTCAGTCTTTTCGGTAAGTCAGTGTTGCAAGTCTTATGGTCCGAACAGAGTACAGAGCCGGCACTCCTGGAAGCCTGTGGGGAATAAGGAAGGAAGACCAGACAGAGCTTGAGCCTGAGAGAAAAAAAGAAATATCAATAAAACCGAGACTCCGAGACTCAAGTCAAGGAGATCAGATAGACGAAAAGTACTTTCCCTCGTATGGAGAACAAATCCTATCTCTTATCTCTCTAGTTCCGGAACTCTTGGTAAGCTAAGTTTCTTTGAATATACCTTTCAAGAAAAGACCTTTTTTTACGCCTTATTTGTTATGAAAGCGTAACCCGCTCGGAAACCAATTAACTTGATCGATTTAGTGCTTGGATTAGGGTAGGGTAGAGAACAGGTAAGGGCGGTAGGCTTTTCACTTTAGCCGTTGTTATTCAAGGCCTTACCTTACTTGTTTAAAGCTTTTTTGATCCCCTCTTTCTTAAGAAATTCTTACTTGGTGCTCGGGGTGATATACCCCGGTCTTTGGCATTAACACATGACCGGTGAACAGATAGAACACCAACGAAAACAACTGGAACAAGAGAATACGGTAGGAAAGCCCAATGGCGAAAGCAAATAATCTTGAAAGGCGGATACCGGAACCTAGCCCTCCCGCTGCTAACCATAAAGCTGTCGAAGGGATCCCCTTTTAATAGTCATTGGGGAATAGTTTGGGGGTGCGCCCATAGTAGGCTAATGCCATCCACAAATTAGCAAGAGGAAATCCCACAAAAAGAAATAAACGACGGATGAGATTAAACAAAACAACTTTTGACGTTTAATATTCTTTGTATTTCGCGCTAGTTGATCCAGTTGAATGTGCTTTCTTCGAAGCGTCCTTGGCGTAAGATGCTTATTCTAAATCGTTAAAAAAGTAAGGTTTGACAGCTAGTAAGTTTGGCAGAGGCTTTGATTGCGGGTCCGGTTATGGGAAGATAGAATGCCTGACTTCTATTTCATCAAAGGCTAGTTTGCCAGTTGAATAAGAAATAATGCCTACCCTCGAATCAGACCAAGCACCTTTCCTAATCTTAGGTGCATTTTCAATGGTAATAGGCGAACAAGGAAGTGTCAAAGTAAAGCTTGAAGATACGAGATATAGGGTTTTCATCTCACTACATCGATCAAGAAAAATTATTTGATATTGGGATTTGCATGCTATGCCGTCTAAACCGAGACCTCGGAATTAGATGTTTATGGGCTAGGACAAATAAGAAGACAAATCTTCCGCTAACAAGCTGAGTACCTCTTTTGTATAAGATAGGTGAGTCAACTTACTTGATCAATCAGCTGTCATTATAACCTTTACTTCGTCTGGAAAGTCACCCTATTCGTCGCCTACTTTATTAAGTTACCTCGCAGACCCTGCTACCTCCTTGTTGCGCTTTTTAAGCCAGTTCGCCGCTACGCAAGAGAACTCTTTAAAGCTTTTCGATACACCTTCTACTTTCATATATAACATCCAAAACCGGGAATGAGACTTCCAGTGGCCATCCTTCTCCTCCGTGCTGTTCGACCGCTTTCTTCTTCATCTAGTATCTCATCACTTATCAGATGGCTTTAACAGGCTTTCTACTAAAGAAACTACGATTCATCAGGGCATTCAAATCTGAGATTCATTAAAATTTCGTATAAAACGGCCCGAAGGGACGGGAAATCATAATTACGTCTAAAGCGTGTAGAGATCTCTAACCGTGCAATCGTGTCATGAGCTTATTATCATATAGAAGCATTGAAATCTTTCGATGTAAGAGAGGAGTTACATCGTACGCCGCTTCGAATAGTTATGCAATGAGCTTTTAGTCCCGCCTTAGAATGTAAACCAGACCCTCCTATGATAACATAGATAGAAGAGAGAAGTCGTTTTTTCATTCATCACACTATGGTGTAAAAGTAAAAATGGTGTAAAAGTAAAAGGCTACGTCTTCCTTCTCCTTTCTGTTGACGTTGGCTCACGTTGCCACACAATTTAACGACAGCGAAACTATCTCCTGGCGGTTTACTATAGCTCCAATCCCGCCTGGAATGACTTGCTTAGCTAGTTTCCTTTTCCGCAAGATGTCTTGTATTCGAACTATCTCTCTGTCCGGACGATAAGTCTAATTAGCCACCCACAAAAATGCATCGGGCTGGCCAGAGGCATAGCAGAGGCTCCTAAAATCACACGAAAGAGCACCCGAAACTGGGGAACGCGGCACGAACTACTCTTACTTATTCTAATCTCATTGTCTTTCGGGACTAGGGGAAATAGGTAATCGACTCCTTTTCATACAAAAATAACCGGGCTTACTCTAACGCTATACGGAATATAAGACAAAAAGGCAAAGCCAATTTACACGAAAGCTTGTAAAGCAGGAAAGCATTCCACCTTACAACAATACTCGCCCAGGAAAGAAAGCAAACACACGAAAGAAAGATATTTTCTAGGTAAATAGAAATGCCAAAGACAACACAGTATAGCCAGTAAGAATACCTAGTAAAGCCTCCTATTACATACACAATCACTTTATGACAATTTGAAGAGCAAAATAGGATAAAGACTCAAGGGCCAACAGATCTCCGAAGTAGGTCGTATGAAGCAGATAGCGAAATTGGTGGGGATTCCTTTTTCTCTGCTTCCTATGATTGAAGTGAAGATCTGCAATAGCAGCAATAGACTGTCTGCTCCCCGTCAATTCAATTAAGGGCTTTTTTGGGCCTTACGGGGTACTATCGCAAATTTGTGCAGGACTATGATCTTATTGCAGCTCCTTTGACTGCCTTGTTACGTAAAAATTCCTTTAATTGGTCTGATGAGGCATCTCTTGCTTTTGAGCGTTTGAAGGCTGCTATGGCTGAAACTCCAGTGTTGGCTTTACCTGATTTTTCTAAACAATTTGTGGTTGATTGTGATGCTTCTGATAATGGTATAGGGGCTGTTTTGCATCAAGATGGTAGGAAAATCGCCTTCTTTCTTTAGTCGTACCTTGGGTATTCGCTATCAAAAGTTGGCAGTTTATGAAAAGGAGTTGATTGGTTTGGCAAAGGGCATTCGGCATTGGCGACCGTATCCCTATCTCTCGGCCCGTTTGTTCAAGGTGCGCACTGATCATTTCGGTTTGAAATCTTTATTGGACAAGATAAGGCCGATGCAAGAGCCGAACGAAAGAGCTTTACAAGCGGCATTGCCCTTCTTCACTCATGGATTGAGAGCAAGAGACAGGAGAAGACGAACAGTATTTAGCTTTTCCACAGGTGCGAATCTTTCTTTGGTGGGAGAGGCAGGATTCGAATTTATTCTATATGATACCTACGCGCTACACTAATAACCGTTTCTAACCCTCCCTTCCTATCGAAATATCATATTATAAATGTTTCGTCGCTTCCGTCAAGCGTTCACTGCCTTATCTTCGCCAGCAGGCTTTCCGAATACCAATTTTAGGAAGCTACATTCTGGCTCAAAGCCTATTCCCAAACAAAATTGACATGGATATATAAGAAATCAAGGCAGCACTAAAAGGTGATAATTGTCTTGCATAAGGAAAGCCGCTTATCAGAAGCTGTATATCTCAATGCGTATAATATAGATAGATCTCCCTAAGGCTCTTTCCATCCATCCCGGTCCAACTGAGAAAGCTTATTCTTATAATTAGAATCCGTTCTTCAATAAATACATCTAGCTGAATAAAGTACTAGTTTATTTCATTTCCCGCGATATTCCAATTCAGTCCCTTACCTTTAGGCTGTCACCTAAAAGAGAGTTTTTGTCAGGTGCTATTGAGATGCTTTTCCTATTATGGATAGTCACCCGTACCTTATCTATCTTCCTAGCTCGTTAGACCCAAAGCCTATTAACGGCTTTAAAACTACCAAATTCTCTTCAAAATCTCACTTATCTAAATTTTATTAGGAATGGTGGTGAGAGTTCCGATTTTAGCAGGAAGATCTTTTGTAAATATGGGATTGGGAATGCTAGCTGTACCTACTCTTCTTTCGCCGCTGTTGTTGGGTCGGGGTTGGACTTCGTCTATGGGATGGTTTCCAGGTAAGAAAAGAAAGTAGATAGATGGAAACAAGGCCACTAGATCTACCAGAACTTTTGAAAAAGGGATGGGGAAGACTGGGAATAAAGACGGACCACAGTGGGGAAAGGGCGAACGGGGAGATCTTCTCATCATAGGCCTTCTCAAGATCAATTTTGACTGCCATAAGTCCATTCTTACTAGTGGATCTTCGGATGGTATGGATCAATTCCTGCGCTACAAAAAATCTTATCCGAAGCTTGCCTTTTGGCAATGAAGCTTGCCTGTAGCGGAGCCACTAAATCATGCAGATACGGGCACATTCTATTCACCAGGACTTTCGTAATCAATTTATAGGCAACACAACTAATTGGAAGAGAATGCAAGCTTAAGCGAGAAGAAAGAAAGAAATGACATAGAAGAAGATATCATATCTCTCATGCCCTCTTTGATAGAATGGCTTGTTTTCAGGTTTGACATGACATTCTAATAGGCTGCTAAAGTGAGATGGTGAGTTTCGTCGGAACAACCCGAAAGCCAAGAAAGGCTCACCAATGGAAACTGACGTTCTACTGAACGCAATTTCTTGTTTTCAGAGAAAAGATTCAAATAGTCAAGCGTATAAATAATATCATTAGTAGGGTCCGAAAGATGAGAGAAAAAAAAACCTCAAACTTCGTATTCTACTTCACCACCCCGTAATTTGACACTACAAAGCAACATAGCTGGATTGGTAAGCCGCTCTTTTTTAAGCTATTACGCACTGCTATGTCGCTAACGCTTAACGATTAGCTAGGAGGAGAGTTACCGAGCATGCACACTCTGATCGGAATGCTGGTCACTTATGATCATTCTCCGTATCACCTTCTATTCCCGGTTTGATCATCTGAGATTGGGATTCTTGTGATTGTTAGGGCATATAGGAGGACAACTGAGAGTCTTTGTTTGCATAAAAGTTCTCTTTACCTTGATTCTCCTGAGCGGAGAGAGCGCAGGTTAGAAGCCGTGTCAGATCATGAGTGGATCACAGCTCTTTAGGAAAGGAGACCTGAAGAAGGCATCAAAGACCCCCGCAGACTACTAGCTATGTATCCGCCGAAGTTTGTCATAAACTCTGAAACAGTATCTTTGGTCCGTCAGTCTCTCCATCAGCTCCCGTACGTAGGGAAAAAGAGGGTAAAGGTAAGGTTTCTTGTGTATTGTTCGTTGGAATGTTGACAGCCGACTTTGGTTTGTGCCCGCTACTCGTCAAGGGAGAAATGATGGGCTCTTAGTGACCCCTGAGGTTCGATGCGCTGGAATCTCCGAAGCGAGCGAAGAGCCGATTGGCGAGGGTCCGTGGGTCTTTATACGTCCCCGTGACAGGGAACGAAAAGAGGAGAACAAGCTGATTAAAACTCCCTTTCCATTATTATTCCCTCAACAAAGTCAAACGACTCAAATAGATACTCCCACCGTCTTACCGCGGCTGCTGGCACGGAGTTAGCCGGTCGAAGTAGGGGACGATGGGTCCAAGACCCGTCTTATAAAAGAGAAAAGGGGAACTCCTTCCAAGACCAGTATGTGCGAGCATTCCATAAGCACCTCCTCTCAAAGGTTTTCATAAAAAAGGCAAGCCTGACGACAGAGGGAAATTGCTACTTCCATGCTTTCGCCTGGCAACCACGAGCATATCTGATACAGTTTTTTTTCTTTATAACAAATCCCACTGACCATAGTAAACTCTCCCAACAATCAGTAAACTCTCCCAACAATCGGAAATAGTATCAGCGTCGAAACCCTAGGAGTATCAGCGTTCAAGCAAACTCCGGCTCGATTCGCACGATCACCAGAGTCAATATTCATATTCAAATCAACCATTTGCCTTTCAGGCACCACCGTAAATGATTGAGTGTTGGGGGGGTCACGAGTCCTTTGATCAGAAGACAATGAGGAAAATGTTTGCTGGTTAACAGCTTTCATTACCCCCACCGCCTCAGCCTCTTTTAATGAATCCCCATCGATGACCATCAAATTACTATCCGTATCCACCACTGTCAAAGACTTCTCTCTCGTAACCTACTTATTCTTTTCACTAGTTTTGTTCAAATATGCTGGAATAGCACTCACCTCATTATGACCAGAATCTTTAGGCGCACTAACTCTACTATTGTTACGCTCTTGTTGGGGCCTTCCCATACTGCCATGCACTTTAAACCTAGAAGCACTCCCACTAAATAAAGGTCTAGATTCTTTAGCAAGATCAAGATTTGGCGTCGACTTTGAACCTGATCCAGTAATTGGAACCACATGTTCTGATTCCCGGAGATTTGTTAAGGCAGCAAATCTTGACCCCGTATTGCCATCATTCATCCCTTGTGGCTTCCTTGCAGGATCAGACACCTTCGCTTCGAAGGCATTAGCAACAGCAGAACCTATAGCAAGAGGAAAACCTTAGCTAGATGGAATAGAGAGGTCAGGAATAAGGGCTTAGGCTGGCTTTAGGGAATGAGGTTCGTTGAGACAGACCTACGCTTAGTTGAGCAGTGGTAGCATCCAACTCAGCTTGCAGGGTTATGTTCTCGTTCTGGAGCTCTTCCATTTCCTTTTATTCGTTCTTGTAACCCTTTCATTCAGTAGAGCGTAATATGGATTCTTCCCTTGTCAGCTCAGCGCTAAAGCCACTTCTTACGGCTCTTGACGAGATCGATACATTATTGGTCTTTTTCCTCGCATAGCCCTTTCCTACGTCCCCTATCGTGCTCTTCGACTTGCTAATCACCTCTCTATTCTGAGATTATCTTTCTTCGGGGCTTCTCGTCGGGGTGTTCGAAGGTGTTAAGAGAATTTCCTTAAAGTGAGACATAATGTGCAATGTATTATCTTACCTAACTTGGTGTTTGCCGGACCTAAGATCCTATATAATTTAAATCTCGTATCTGTTCTCCGTTCGGTCTTTGTCTGCCCTGCCTGATTCAAGTAGGCCTCCCTTCCATCCCGTCCTTTCCAAACTCAGACTAAAAGCAATTAAGAGAATACAGATTGGTTCGGGTGCATAGCACGCCCCCTTCTTTTCCTTCTCATCAGCTTTTTGGCAATTTTGCCCACCTCGACTCAATAGAAATTCCATAGAGCTAAGGTCCTGCAGCTGTAAGAGCCAGCCGAGTCGACCGTTATTTCAACAACAAGGTGATAGGCAGTTTCAAGTCGGTGATCTCGTCCTGAGAAGTTGCGAAGCTAGCAGACCACCTAGGACACGACACAACGATAACGTCCTACGCACCATGGAGTATCCTCAGCAGAAAGTCTATATGCTGATTTAGTAGTGAAGAGACCCTTTCTATCTTCAACCCATACCCCACTCTCTTCGCCTTTGGGCTGACCTGAACCAACCGGTACGCTGCCCACCTCTGGTCTTTGCGTATTAGGAAGCTGCCCGGTCTTTAGCTATGTTTAGGACTTGGGATGAATTGATTCGAAAGAATTTGCTTAAGACATTGATCTCGAAAGAATCAGAGTAGAGAGATCGGGAATAAGGCTAGACTGGACTAGAAGGCTAGGATAGACTAGAAGCACCCCAGTCTGTTGATGATGTTGAGGCAGTAGAGCCAGGATCAGAGCATGCGTCTTTAATGACCGTTCCTTCGCCTATGACTCCCTCCCTGAACCCTATTATATTAGTTGCTTCCCGAGCTCCCTATTTTCTAGTCCTTGAGATTACCGAAGGGGCTTAGCTGCTTGGGAATGAATCCATAAAAACCTCATGCCCAACCAAGCCCTTATCAACTGAAGGGTTTGTTTCAGGTATAGATTACCCAGAGTAGAAGTAGGAAGGGGAAGCTTCATACAATACCACTGAAGATGTTCATTCAATAGTTGCGGATTAACTCGCTCTTGAGAGAAACCTACTGCGCTCTTCCTACGAGCCAACCATAAAAGTAGCCCGCCAACCAAGCAACCGGAAAAGGAAAGCGAAATGAATGACTCTCGGGTGAACCAATTGCTGATAGATAGGATGACGCTTCTGACTCGCAACAAGTTCATTGAATCGATTCCTTATTCCAAGCACTAGATTGCATTTTTCCGTGTTTTTGGCTTACTTATCGATTTCCGCTAATAAAGCTCAGTCGAAATCTTAAACTTTGTTAAACCCCGGGAAAAATGGTTACTTTGACATTTTAGGGAAGAAATCGAATTTCAAATATGCAAAGTTGTTAAAACCCCGTATTTTGGCTTACTTTGCCTTTTCTGCCCGGAAATATCATAAAAAATGTCCAAAAAAACATACTTTTGCCCCTAGTGGAGTAACAACTTTTGTCATTTCAATGTCCATCATAGAGTGAAAAAGTCCTTGTTAAGGTTTTGGCCCTAGGGGAGTAACAAAGTTTTTCATTTTACATGACATCATGGAGAGAAATACATGGAGTAAGCTTTTCCACGTATATTGGATAAAAAGTTGTAGATTCCAATCGACATCTCCGAGTTCAAAAGTAATAATGAAGTTTGTCAGCTATATGGGATATAACTTCTCATATTTTACATGATCTCCCCGAGTGAAACTCTTTCGTTACGCGTTTAGCTAATCCCCTTGTCTGATTAAGACCCGGTACCGAGAGCATATTCATAAAAGGAAGTCAGCACTAGATGGGGGTTTACCATGTTTTAAGGCCTCTGGTCCATTCCCACTCTCGAGCTAAAGAAAGGTGGGGCGGTAAAGCCGGTCGGAACTAACCAATGCTTCAATTCCCAGATAAACTGAACTTCAATTCATTTCTTTCTATACGATATTCGAAGTGGGCATAAAAGCTCTTTCTTTGTTAGATAAGAAACTTCAACTATCACAGCTTACTACTGAACCATAAAGATAAGAAATAGAACCAACCATAAGCCCTTCGTTCAGTTCAATAGTTGCTTATTCTTTCACTGCTGATGATAGCACAGGCTCAGAAAGACCTAAGCTTAATGCCGAAGATAAAGCAATCTCCTCATCTTCTTCGTCAACAGAAAGAGAAAGTCGAGCTGAGAAAGACGTAAGAGAAGACTCAATCCCTAGCTCTTACTCCGAGCCAAAGGGTAGTTCGGCTGGCTGGCTAAGCTTCATGGCATTTATAAGGCTCTGCTAGCTACCATCCATGAGAGCATTACCAATAGGTAGGCTCAAGGAATAAAAAGCATAAAGACAGTAGACCAAAAAGAAGGTTGTTGAAAGAGCTTTATCTAAGATTCCCCAGTCGAAAGAACAAAGAGCCTTTATTAATCAGTATTGGATTTTCATTCCTAGCTTCTATTTTAAGAAAAGGGAATGGGAAAGGACTAGCTTTCTTCTCCCAGTTCAATCAGTCCCTCACCAACCCCTTCAGACTAGCTCGACGCTGCAAGACCCTCTCGGGATTGGGATCTGGGATCGGCAGGAAATTCAGTATTCAGAAGAGCTCACCTAGCTATGGAGTTGGTTAAGGTGCGAAACCTCTTCCCGGCCGCGTAATTACTTTTCTGTTTAAATAGAATATCTCCTTGAGTTTTAGCTCCTAGTTTGGAACTATGGTCAAGTAGTCCCTTAGCTGCCTGCCTGTTGATTCAGTACGTTCCTATCCCCTTGGGGAGTTTGATAAATCTTCCTCACCTCTAATGGTTGATATTGAGCAGCCAGGTGGGAGTTAGAATGTAATCTATCTCATTCCATCGTATATGACATGCACGTTGACCCCCTTTCCAGGTACACGAATGGAAATATGTTATGCTTCTTCCATGACGTAGAATGAAAAAAGGATCTTCAGGCATTGATTAGGACTCGCTTTCCGGCTGCTCTGCTCTCATCAGAACACGCATTCTCGCCCAAGAAAGTGAGTTTCAGGTTAGCTAGTGAGAAGAATTCTAATCGATATTTATATAAGAAGGAAATCTTTGAGTTCTTGCATAGTGTTAATAATAATATAATAAGTAGATTAGGCTCATTTAACTTCCCTAAGTCCCTTCCACTTTCATTCTATTCTACTCTTCGGGTTCTTTTATTCAAGTAATCAAGCTATGGTTCCCCTCCCTCTCTTCTCTTCTCTTGTCAAACTCCCAAGTAATTTTTTTTACTCATTCCTGCTTGTTGTTTTAGCAGGACATACGCCCAACTAAGAAGTCATGCTGATGTCCTTTCCTCATGCATGGCTTTCCACGTATATGTCTCTCGCCTCAGTCATCTCTTATCTTTCCCCTTTTTCCTTTATACAAGAAATTGACTTCCGTAACTCCCGAATTTCGTCGTTATCCTAATATCAATACGGCTATATTTCGTTTGTTTGGTAGCGGTGTATATTTGATCAACTATCGGGCCTTATGGGTTAAGTTCAGTTTTAAAGATGCCAATGCTAGTGGTGTAGGGTACCTTACTGACCTTAGGTCCCATCTACTAAGATCTTCGTATATAGATTTTGTTCAGTATACACTCGATAGGTACTCTCGAGATCAGCTAAAGATGTGGTTCGGAACGACATTGCTTTCTTTTTCGTTAGCTCCTTGGGTTCCCCTTACAGCCCCGTAGCTAGGTAAGGTGTCTGATCACCCGTCACCCTTACTTCGTTCCTCTAATTCCGAGATAGGCTTTTCTTCTATAAGCCGCCTAAGATTTTGTAATAGAGTGAAGCCCTTTAGGCTCTTCGATGCTCTTTCATATTCATATTCACGCGATATGCGCTTTGTCCTCTTTATCTGCGCACTTCTTGGCATTGTTATCTGGTGGCATATAGCGCCTACGCAATTGTTTCAACATCCCGCTTCATTATGCTCACCCTACTTATCTACTCTTGTCAGGATTTGCAAGGATACCTTCGTTGCGCATGTATGCAGTATTCATCCCGATGTCGCTAGCCCTTTCTCCTGTGGTGAGCCACTAAATGTTGTGGCTAGACAACTTATTCCCGATAGTGCATCTAGTCCCGTTAGTGAGCCTAGTTTTGATCCCCTCTCCATAAGGAGCAGGACTAAGTCGGCTTGCCTAATTATAGGTTTTCTAGTGGTAACGGTTATGCTTTCCGAGTCGGTTTCGCCACACGGGTTTTATGTGGGTGGATTGCTCATTCGGCTGTGGCGCACGGCGCGTAGGTTTCACCTTTGTCTTCCTGCTCGTGACATGCATTGATGTCCTTTCGTCGCTACGCTTAGAAGTGAGGGCTACTAAATAAATAGGGTAAGGGTCCTCTATAAATAGGGTAAGGGTCCTCTTCAAGACGGATAGGAAGAATAGAATAAATTACATAAAGAAATCATCTATTATCGTTTCACCTGCCCTGCATTCTAGCTTTTCAGCTCGGTTAGGTTCTTCTAAACTTCGCTACCTAAAATCCCGGTTCAACCAATCAATCTCTGATCTTGCTGCTTTCGTTTTTGAGAGGGGCTTGAGAGAAGGTTAGGAAGTTAGTTCTTAGCTGCTGGACTTTATTAGTTAACCGGTTATGCATGAAACCAACGAACGGAAATAAAGTAAAGCCCTTATTTCTGAAAGAACCCCTTCGCTTTCTAAAGGATATGAAAGAGATGAGTAACCCTATGATGAATAGCTCCCCTTTTCTAATATTTTACCATGATGATCTTATTCAATTTATTATAGGTTTGGGATGGGGCAATGTATCATACTTAAAAATGGTTTCAAAGCATTTTCATTGTTAAGGGCCACCATAAGCCTGATGTCATGATCTCTCGTCAAACCAGCAATGGGGTCAAATCCGACTAGGCACTGCGCTTACAGTAGAGGGAAATGAAATAGGAAAGAATACAAGCAAAAATGGAGAGAGATTCGCCGACGCCAAGTCAGTATCCTCTTCCATTGCTTGCCCCAACTTCTCAGTCGAATCCTTTTCTTCTATCACAGGAGAGTCACTGTAAACCTCTTCTTCTTTCCCCTTCCCTGTCCGCTCATTCCTCCTGATCTCACTTACTGCTTTGTTCTTGGGCTCATTACTGGGCTTCACAACATGGGTTATAACCACATCACTATTAGCCTGTTTGCTATCCCGCTCCAACTCCTTATTTTCTTTGCGTGCTGCATGTGATCTGCCTCTACCATATCCCACTTTAGGGGGGCGCAATTGAATTTCCCATTCCCGCACTTGAAGCAGATATGAGGCAATCACTTTTTTCAGATATGAGGCAATCCTTCATATTCAACTTTTTTCCAATCACCATCAACACAAATCTTCGGGACAAGGGGTTTGTCGAAATTAATCTCAACACAGACCCTAGCAAAACGACCTTTCGTTGCAAAACTCGTATTCGAGTCAACCTTCACAGCTTTTCCAATGGTCTTTCCCATAGAAAACAACATCCTATCATTTCATTATGATATTGTACCGACAGTCCAGGAAATCTAACCCACACCGCAGTGGAGTCAATGGAGGTCTCAGATGGTTTGAAGTCAGGGATCCATCTCCTAAGAGTCAGATAATGGCCATAGATGATCCATGGCCCGTCCTCAAAGTCAAACTGAAGATCCTCTTCCGATGAAAACCTCACCAGGAAGAAAGCCTCCCCCACATCAATTAATTCATGTTCACTCCTCGGCATCCAAAGTTTCCTATTGCGCTCATCCAGTGCCCTAAATCCGATAGATCGGCCAAGTAACTTGATAATCAAGCTCCTCTCAACGCTATTGGAACTTGTGCCTATTTCCTCCCCTTCCCTCTGTTACCGATCTCCTAATGCGAGTTCGAGAGAGGAATTTCGGGAGTCTACAAATAAGCTAAATTGAGTTCTGTATAATCCTTTAGTTGCTTTTATTCTGTAATAGCCTTTTTGTTGGAGTAGAGCTAAGCCCTTAGAGTATCCTTCCTACTAGAAAGTCTTAGTAATAGTAGCCTTGGTTTCGGGGTGGTGAATCCTACTTTGTAAAATGATGTCTGAATGAGAACTAAGAAAAGATACAAGCGAACTCGGAATGTGACCTCTCTGATAGTTGGAAGTAGTTGTCGAAGCCTCGATTAAGGCTTCTTTCGATCGGGCAACTTTTCATGAGTAGGATCCTATATAGGACATCGGATCGAGTAGACTCTGAGCTTTAAGTTTCTAATCTTACTAAGCGACCATTAGACTAAAGACAGCTCTTGTAAGAACGAGTTTCTAGTTCGTTTGCTATCTTTGCACACTACCCGTCTCGAATAGAACCAGAGTGAACCATCTCTACAAGTCTTTCTAGTTAGGTTAGGACTTTAGTTATTATTTTTCACACCATTATGTACTCTTAAACTTGTAGTCGGAAACATCCATACTATACTATAGTTAAGTCGCTTTCACTAACTGGGATTATTCAACTACTGCTTTTGAGAGTTTTGATACGAATATCATCCCTAACCCGGCTGCCTTCTTCTTTTTCCCGTCAATAGCGTAGTCAGACCAATTGGTAGGACTGATTGGCAAGATCCCCAACCCACAAGAACCATATGTTTATGTAGGACTTTCTTCACCCAACCCCGATTTAGAGAAGTAAAGAATGAATGTGAATTGGATTCTCTAGTCTTGCATCAAAAAATATCATATATTAAGTAGTGATTCTGGAAGAATGTGGGAAGAATGCGATGCAGCTCCTTCCTTACTGCCCTTGATTTAGAAAGATTATACTCTTTGATCCAGCTTCCCTTCATCGACTCTTTTGAATGCTTTATTGCGTGCTGCATTGCGCTTGGCTAGCTTCAGCGCAGGAGGTCATTCTGCTAGACGTTCCCCGGGCTTCTAGAGTTAACCTTTAAATTACTCCATTCTTTCTTGACATAAATTTCTCAGACGTTATGTTACCATATGTTATCACGCTCATTTTTAACATCCTGTCTTCCTATGTTCGTTTGTCTGATTGCAGTATGGCGCGTCTCAGGGGCATCCCTTCATAACTACCAAGAAAAGGTTAATGAAAGTGTCTGCGAGACTTTGAAAAAAAGAAAGATCAACGAAATTATTACAGCGGGTAGATTGAAGACTATCGAATCGTCTGGAGATCGCTCTTTTTAGTGGAATCAACCGCGCTGGGGGTGCGGAATTTCCGCCTTGGTCATGACTTTTGGCTTGGAACGAAAAGGAAGTGGCAAACAAGTAATAGGAAGAGGCGTGGCTCAAGAAGTCAATCTAATCTTTAATAAAGCAAGGACTTCTTCTTCTATACCCGATTTCCGGTAATCTTTATATAGGATTCATGTGCAGCTAGGGGACTTGAAGGACTAATGCACTCTACAAAACTATAAATCGAAAGAGGCCCTACCTGGTGGAATAGGTTCTTCGATCAAACTCTCTGACGTCGAAGAAAGACAAAGAACAAAGAGGAGCAGGGATGATATAAAATCCTGTATCTTATTCACCCGGGGCTTTGGAAGCTACTCACAATCCATACTTTGAAAGAAATATGATTTTCAACTGCGTAAAGTCTATCGTCATACCTAGACTTTAAAATACTTCTTTTTTATCAGATTGAGATATCGGAAAACAAACCTTCAGAGCCTTTACATAACCTACTTCATAGTAAGGGGAAGAGGAGGTCCCACTTTCTTACCAGTGTGAGAAGAGCGAAGCTGCTCAGGATGTGGCATTTTTCCTTGTTAGAAGGGCTATAAGCTCTACCCAGATGAAGGACTTCGCCAAGAATATCCGGCTATCCCCAGTGTATAAGTCGAGTATTCGATTACCTCTAGCCCCTATGTGTAGTATTCCAAGGCATAATCTCTTTGCCTTGCATCGTTCCTCTTTGCTTTATTCCTTTTAGCGGAATGTATGAATAGCTATTATGGTGTCTATTCGTTTAGTCAAGGTTGCCCGTCTGGGCTTTCCGACGAGTCTAGCGCCATAAGAGGTTCTCCGACCAATGGATGGTACACCAAGATAGTCTGACTTTAGGGATGCCGGTGAAGGTGAAATGCTTTGAAAGGTGAGAGAAAAGAAGGCACAGCTCACGCACGGTCTATGTAAGCAGTGGAGTGGAAGTTGTTCATAGGCGATCTCTTTCATCTCAGGCCCCTTTTTCTATAGATAGGCTAACGCGCCTTTACTACTTTCCGCGAGTAAGATAGAATTGATAACCATCGTAGGCAATGAGATAATAAAAAAAGAAAAGGCGTACCCGTAAGACAATCTTAATAGGGAAAGCCTAGACCTGTAAGAGGATATGCTATAATGTCTTTCCGTTGCTCCGCGTTTATGACCTTTTACCCTACCTAGTCTTCTTGTTACCTTTCGTTCCTGACTGTAAGAGGCGGCTTTCAAGGATTTAGAGTACTTATGAACAAGTAAAAGGAGGCAGTGACAGTGAGAACACCGAGAGGGAACCCACATAGAGGTTTGGCAGCTGGGATGAACTGATCCCATTGGACAACTAGGTCTTTTAGGACTGTTGGACCCCATTATTGTCTTTCAAGAAAGACCTAAGAGCCCCGTGGATCAAAGAGCTTTTCCTTACTCAAAGCCTAATAACTAGGTTAGGCATATTCTGAAGAGCCCATCTCATTACTTTTGTCAGAAGGGATCGGAACCCCCACAAACATTCCTAGTTGAACTTCTAAAGCCCGTTTAGAGATCGTCGGATTCCAAGACACCATATTTCTCTTTTCTGTCTCTCTGCTTAGACTCCTTGTATACTTTCAGCGGGTTAGTACACGATTGAGCGGAGAGAGCGCTCTGTAGTTGCAGGGCTTGAAAGGCGGTAGCAGCTCAGTCTAAGTCATAGGTCTGTGCTTTTAATCCCACAATGGCAGTTGCAGTTTTTTCTACCATTAATACAGTTTCAGGAGGGCAAGATAACTGCTCCTGCTTTGCTTTCTGAGGTCTGTAAAGGCTCTATTCCCTCTCTATCTATCCATGGGATGGAATGGCGGAACGAACATCTTCGCAGAACGGGGTTTCATTCTTTCGAGAAGGACTGGGCTCCTCTCCTGTTCGCCCTTACCATATTATACATGTATGTTGTCGCTTACCCGGTTCAGTACCGTATTCGTAGGTCTTATCACTCATCGACGAGGGGGCTGGTTGCTACGTTATATGCATGTTCACTCCCTTCTCGATTGGACTCTTATCTGGTATAAAAGGTTCTTGCGTTATCAGTTATTGAGCCTACTTAGGAAAAGGGTGTCAGGTCTAAAGTTGCTTGTTGGCTTAGCTCATGTGTAATAGGAAAAATGGGTCAGCTTAGAACCTGTGGCTGGATTGAATCCCAACCCAAATGATTGCTCCGGTGGCCGGGTATACCAAGTATAGTTTTGGCATCCTCGGAAGGTGTAGAAGCAGCAGTCCCCTAGCTCGACGCTGAATGTCCCTCTTTATTCGATCCTGAGCCATACCCTTTTTTATAGGTTTCCATCTTCCTCCCTTCTGAATACACCTTACTGCTCGCCATCTACCCTTCCTTAAGGGGAAGAGTGAGAAAGTAAAGATTATGAAGTGAGACTGTACCTGCCCTGCTAATCCCTCTACTTCGGTTGGGTATTCTCTTTCCCTTCGCTTTTCCTACTTTGATTCAATTACGCAATTAGGATCTGCACTACCTGGGCTTACCGGTCTCTATTAAAATTGGTTTAGGACGAGGAAGAAAGAACCTGAAAGACTCGGGCACACGCACGAGCGTAGGGAAATGGTACTCGCTAGCAATCAAATGAGCGGAGAGAGAGCTATAGGTTATAGCTTTTCGGTAAGTAGTCCAATCCAACTATGCATAGATTCCCCTAGAATGATAAAATTAGGGCTTTCTTGATTTTACAGAACTTGAGTTAAATGTTCTAGCTCCGAGTCTTTGAGCAACTCAACGGTAAATCCTTCTAAAGCTCGAAAAGGTTTGCCAAACCTCATAGGCTGCCTTGCCTCTCCTCATCTAAACTCCTTCCTTTTCTAACCCATAACCAATAAGGAAGGGGAGGAGTACGAATTCTTCTGAACCTCTAACTGTCTCACGAGCTGACTTTCTAGGCGATAGGTAAGGGGTATAAAAATAGAGCTTGAATTGAATAACTCTAACCCCTTTAGTTAGTCAGACTAATTGCATGTCTACTGGAAATGGGTATTCTCCAACTGAAACCTTGGGAATGTCCCTCTCATCTGCATCCCTTGCTTGCCCGGAATGAAGAAGGTGGACCGCCTCGTATGGATCACCGGATAGAGCGTACTAAGGGGCTAGCCCCGTTAACTGCCCTTTCTTTTGCTCGATCGTGTTATAACTCTCTCATGCAAGTTGGGAGAATATATCCCATAGGAAAGCCCCTTACTAAGAGCAATTTCAGACCATCGTAAGAGCACTGTGAGCGGAAGTTACTTTGTGATCACGGCTTCGGACACTGCATTCATCAAGACAAGTCCATTGGCTTTTCGAGGGATTTCTCGTTGCCCTTATCGAGAAGGTAAGCTACTCTATTACTTGATATGGATTATTAGAAAGCATATATCGATTCTCAATCCTACTCCTTCTCGTTCAAGAGCCATATATACCCATCCCTCTCTTCACTCTCGCGCTCTTGCTAACTCCTGCCTCCGGGTCAGGGGAAGGACTGACGAACTACTGACGAACTACTGACGAACTACTTACTTGTGCTTGGTTAATTACTTTTCTGACTTGGGGTTCTTTCTCGTAAGTGGTACACCTACACCCTGAACGCACACTCACTATATCTATATACGTATACGTTGATAGCCTTTCGAAAAAAGCCCCTCTCTCTCTCTACTAAATACAGTTTTTTCAGGCCGCCCGGATCCAGCTGAAAAACGGAATGGAATACTCTAAGATGCTTCATAGCTTCAACAAGTCCCAAACTTATTATTAGTAAGATAGGGTTCCAAACCTGCGCTCCCGCGAAGAAAACTACAGGGCGGTTGTAAGATGGAAAAAGATTAGGTAAGAATCAAAACCAGCATCAGCCGAACTAACATATAAAGTTTCTCCCGAAACAACGGATTCCTCACCCTCATGAGCCCGAAGTAACTCATCCTCATCATAAAAAGAGTCAAAAATCCGAAATGCCTATCTCCAGCCGAATTCGTTTCATAAGACTTATTGGAAGAAGCAATTGGATAAGAATTATAGGCTGAATGAGCAGACGAATCGACCGAGGAAAGAAATGCTTACACACTAGAACATAACCTAACCCCACTTCTTTTTGTTATTGTCCTCTCAACAAACAGGTCCGTCAATATTGGTAGTTGAAGAAGGGTAGCAGCATGCTCCAATGGTCATCAGTTAGTAGTTGAATAATCGTCAAGACTAGCACCGGACCGGATTCGTTCAAAGAGAATCCGATTTCTCACTGGTGAAGAATCTTTGATAGTGGAATCCCAATAAGCATCCTATGAGTCGGGAAAACCGATCACAAAATCTCAATGATAAAAAAGAGAATCTTCCTATGAATGATATTCATCATTCTATAAATTGTATTTTTGTAGAAGTGAGACTTTCTTTTTGGGGATACCCGAGAGACCTGGGGTTGAGCATTCCAACTTGAAGAGATCCTTATAGATCTGGAATATACCAATTAGGCCACAGGCACGCTTATGACTAGCAAAGAAAAGCGGCATCAACTCCAATCCCCACTTTCTCATTTACTGAACCCGGTGAGATTAGGACCTTAACTCGGGTAAGGAACTAGCCCTAAGTTAAGGATTGAAGTATGGAATAGATACTAGATTAGGTAGTACAAGCCTGACTGGACCACATGGCTAGGATGGCTCTGCAATACCTCCTATTATAGGGTGAGTTAAAGGCGTAAGCTACTGGCTAAGCTAAATAAAAGTACTCCCTCGTCCACTGCTTTCAAATCCACTGCTGGTGGAAGTAATCCCCCTTCTCCCTAGGTTGCCTTATCTCTTTCCAGAACTGGCTAATCTCATATCGTATGTGCGCTATCACCTTCCTATCTATAGAGGGGGGAATTGGCTATGCGTATGGTTAAAAGGGTTCATTGTCTTTTATAAAGTCAGTTGACAACGAAAGATGTCCTTCTCGAGTTGATATTCTATTTCTGTCCTTCCCGGTCAAGATAAGATAATCCCCAGATTCAGCTTCCATTCCCGGATGAACTGAAATTCCTTCTATTGCGGATAATCTTGATGCAGATCCAGAAACCGTAGAAACCGTAGAACATGAATTCCCTTGATCGACCTCGACCTAGCTCCTAAATCGAGAAGCGGCTAACAAGCTGAATCTAATGGTTTGGGCTGCTCCTGTTGCTAAAGTAAATGTGTCCCCCACTATGAGCTAAGGTTCTACAGCTAAGCCAGTTCACACGGGTGGGGAAGCTTGCATTATATCTTCCACGGGCGAATCTTGCTTCTTTTAACCATAGCTCAATAGGAAGTACCGCGGGGAAGTGGAATTCTTCTGATGTTGAAGGTTCATGCATCTATTCCAAGACCTTTGTACTTTTACTCTGGTTTCCTTGCATAAGAAATTGCTTGAACTGCTTCTTCTTTTCTCATCTCAGAATCTTCATTTCATTCCCGAAGCTAGAAAGAGGAAGATGAATGCGCTTCTGACTTACCGTACCTGAAGAAATCCCCTTCGCTCTCGAGCAAGTAAGTAAAGGAAAGCGACTTTCCCATTATCTTGGATGAAGGGATAGAACCATCCGCTAAAGACTTGTAATCGAAATCCAATACCTCATTGTTAACTAAACCTGTGCGCTAAGGTCCTGCTGCTACTCCTTCGAGTGTAGCCTTCTTGTAAAGGGGCAGTGACTCGTCAGCCAGTACCGGACCAAGAAATAATCTATAGCGCCCTGACCCTGAAACCTAAGAGAAGAAGAAAAGTACACCCACAAGCGGAAGCAAAATCATTTATCAAGCTTGAGTAAAAGTGAAGGTCTGTTATTGCATCATCTTTCGTATCAACTAACTTGCCTGACCTTGCATCAATCATGAACTCGGGGTTTTGTTAAGGACTCGTGCGTGAGCTACTAACTTGTCTGAAGAGCTTTCTAGCCCTTTTGTTTAGTTATGTACTGGGGGTTTAGTAGGGGGATTTTCCCACCTCAACAGGAAGCAATAAGAGTGAAATCCTTTAGAAGAAGGGGTTGTTGGATCTATTGCCTGATCCCATAGGCGTACTGAACAGCTTCCTATGCGCTAAAGGTTTCTTCGATTCCAGTTCTCGGTGAGACTATTCGTAGAGGTTCCCGCTAAGGGATCTGGGAAAGTTAGGTCTGCTGTATTTCCACGTCCGTCTCCTATACCAGATGGTGCAACCAAAGCGCATACTGTAGTTTCCGAAGGCTTTCTTTCTGTACTGGTTTTCTCAACCAACTTATCTTCTTCTGAGATGCCTGGGCTAGTCAATCGCTTCCCTTCCTAACAGCCACTTCGGTTCTGACTCACGGGCTATAAAATGGGTAGATAGATCGGGAATAAGATAAGGAATCGCTCTTATCTTAGGCTTCAAAGTTATACCCGCACGAGAATCCTCTACTTTCAATAGTTTTATCTAAGATTCCACAGTCTGTCCAATAAGCGCAGGATTCCAGTAAGGAAGCCAGCTAGCAAGCATTTCCAATGAAGCCTTTCTCAATCAGCTGGGCGAGATCTCTATCAACCGAATCGAAATGATCAATCTCGTTATTATATTAAATAATATTGTAAAGTGATGAAGCAAGTTCAGTGGCCCTCGACTGGTTTCAGTCACTTCTTTGCACCCTTCGCCTTTCGGCTCACCTTCTTTGCACCCTTCGCCTTTCGGTGTCAGTCTATTTCCTTTGGGTGATGATCAGATAGTTCGGTTCACTCTGACTAAGATTGGAGAATAGATTCATTTCACCGACGCCCGCCCTAGATAGTTCTTAGTTTCGCGCTCCTTGTTAGCCGAGAAAGAACCTTAGCGAGGATCGACCAAAAAGGGCGCCCGATCTCTTTCTATGGCAATTCGGTGAGAACGTATGCTTTAGCACCCCTAGTCCGGTTTGTAGCACCCCTAGCTGCCAATAAAACCTTTTTTGCTCCCCGTGCTCTGTGAGATATAGGGCATCTCGGTAGGATAATTCATTCTACAACCTAGGTCTTCCCTCACAGGACGTCAGGCACGATGGTTCAGGTTACCATGGACGACCCGTAAAAGGACGGATTTTTCTAGGGATCGACGAAGACCAACGCTCTTCAAGACCTAAATTGTACTTACATGTTCCGCCCAAGCTAGCGCAGAATCATCAATTCACTTTTAATTAACCAAATATCTTGTCAATTCCCCTTGTGACGATTCCTCACCGAGGTGTTGACTCGAGGATATGAAGAACTGAGCCAATCAATCATTAAATGAAATAAGACAATCAATAAAATCCTTCTCTATCAATAAATCATAAAGACAATCTTCTCTCAATCAAGTAAACAATCCAATTCTAAGCTGCGCGAATCAGCTCTAAAGAAGAAGTTTGAGTGTCCTTTCATGGAGAATCTAAAGAGGCAAAACTGACAAAGACCTTCGCACCTTAGATTAGGCTACGGAGCCCATATCTTCATTCAATAGAGAAAGAATCTCCCCAATCCCTATGTCCAAGCCCTCATGAGGATATAGAAAAAGCCAACTAAGAAGGCAAATCCAGGCTGTCCCCTTTTGAATCAATTCCTATTGAAATCTCATACTAAACTCGCATGAAGCCATCTTGAAGACAGATTGAAGAAGAGGAAGAAGTCTTATAACATCTAGATTATTGTTCAGCTGAGAAAAGTAGCAGCGAAGGAATATTAATTAGAAGAGGACGGTTGGGGTCAAGCATCGATTTCAACTATCCAAATCCCACGATTGACAAGTCTTACTTGATCAATCAACTGTCAACTGACATTCTACTTTACTATAAGTATATTTATCCTTTCTTGAGTAAGATTACTTGACTCTTTTAAGTGGTAAAGGCTGTTAGATAGCTGTCATCGTTCTCACAAGAATGGTTTGCCCCATCACTACACTACTAAAGGACTGAGCCGCCCCTATACTCAGTTTACCGTGACATTTAAAAGAGAACAAAGAGATACCCTTTCAAACAGCAGTAGAAGGGCTGCACGAAAAACCCCAATAGTTAGAGTCAGCTGTAGTAGACATCTCCGGCAGTTGTATAGCCCGTATTTCCTCCAATTTCTCCGCAGGAAGACTACCTTCTATTGAACTCAAATCCCACATTCCGTTAGGGCCAATAACCTCCTGAACCAACTTTGAATTTATATCCGAATCGAAGGCAGCTCAACCGGATGAGACATCTCTTTCTTTTTTACAGAACTGGGGAAGACCCTAGATCCCTCACCCTTAGTAGATGAGCTTGAGAGCTCGGCCAAGGAAAGAACCTAATCCCCCTGATTCCCAACTCTAAAGCTAGAAGTGCTATCTTCCTGGATTCCTTTAACCTGCTCTCCTTTATTGTACTAGTACTGATAAGGTCTAACGAGCCTACTTTCCTAACCTCAAAAAAAAGAGGCAGACTTCATCCCTTTTCTCAGGTGCGGGACTAAAAGCAATCTCTTTTTTCAACTTGCAAACACCGTCTGCTGAACCCTTGGGAGATACAAGAAGGAATGCTAATCCTGATACAGATCGAGAAGCTCTCCCTACTGTATTTCGAAAAGAGCTTTCTATCTCCGCTCATTAGCGGGCTAGCTCAGTACCTCTGACACTCGATCGTACACCAGCCTTTTCCCTAAGGTATCTCTCAAAGGTCCCTGGGTCGCCAGCTTCTTAATCAAAGGAAGATGAGAGCTCTTATGCCCACTTCTGACAAGCTGATGCTTCAGGTTCATGCATCTATTCCAAGACCTTTGAATGGCTTTCACTATAAATGGAAGATGGATCCGCATCAAGATTCTCGTATATAAGGAATTTCATTTCAGTTGGAGATTCAAGTACATACCCAATAAGCTCTCTTCAATTCTCACAAGTGAATAAATTCTGTTTGAGATTCCTTTGAAGGAGTAGGATGAACTTATCTTGACCGCTTGGTTGGAGCTTTCATCTTAGGCTCCTCAAAGTTAACGATTTGGAATTCCATTTATTAGTAGAATAGGACTCGCGTTGAAAAGGGGAAAATGAAAATGCTTTTCTTTCTTTATAATGGCTCAAGAGTGTATATATCGTATATATAAAAGGGGGCGAGCGGGTTATTAGAATAACTCCTCGGTTGTGAAAGAGAGGGCGCTTCTGAGCAAGACGAACGGTTTATTAAACTATGCCCGTTAGCAAGTAAGGGCCGAGTACGAACAATCAGATAAGGGCGAGAGGTCAATGTACTAGGGTTCAATTCCCAGAGTTAGAGTTAAACCGATTGTTGGGTTCTTCATTTCCACTAAATCCTGGTATGCTGCTTCTCCTTCAAGAGCTGAGTCGCTTTTCAACGAATGATGTAGTAGCGTATGGGGAAAAGGAATATGGTCACAACTGTACCATTGAGTAACTGCTCTGTCAGACTACTGAACGACTAGTTCGTGGGACTAGACCAAGGCGCTCTCTCAATTTTTCTAGAATCGAGGAAGTTGCAATTGCCCCTCTTGAATGAGTTTCTGGTTCGAGTACTAGTCTTTAAGCCCTTAGAATTGCTTATGAAAAGACAGCTGCAGGAACTCTAGCTCAATCGGGTTAGCCGTCTAGTTTCGGGTTCTTCGCTCGAGCAGGGTTCGATATCGCTCCTCAAGTGCCCCTACCGCTCAGAAGGCCTACCTCTTTTTTCCCACTTGCTTTGCCTGTCCCTCTCTCATGACGGAGACTAGTGCTTTTGGAGTTGTCTCTGCCACAGCAGCCTCTGCTGGTTCGTTTGTATGCTCCAACGTTCATTCTACCGGCCTCGATAAATGTTTTTATGGGTTTGTTGTGGTAGCACATCTGGCGCCAATCCAGGTATTTAATACAATCTAGGTCTTAGACCTAGACCCCTATGGGTAGAGGAAGAAGAGAAGAACGAAGCCCTACATCGGTGTTTGAACCGGGGTATTGAGAATGTGGTCTTAGGCTATCGACTTTGGGACTTTCACCTTTATATCAGATATGTTCATAGCCTCTCCTCGAGTCGATCGATCAACCACTCCGCTCCCAGGGCACTCTTGGAACACCTACGGGCATACTCTTTTTTTAATCTTTGCATACTTTGATGTAGAAGATGATCTTTTTGATGTGGAATTGATTACGAATTAATGATGAACAAATACGGCTGCATTCATTCATAAAAACTAGGATCAACTCCCGTTGCGTATTGTCCCGTTGCGTCACGATAGATATCGTGCGTATAATAGATCTGCTTCTCCTTTTTCTTCTGATCCGAATTCTTTACTTATTACTAGAATTCTTCTCCCGTTCTTGATTCCCTATGAAATTCCCGTTAAAGGTTAAGGGATTCATCTTCTGACTTGGGCAAGAAAGAGGGTTCAGCTAAAACATGAAAACGGACTATTCGGCTAAAGTTGCTTAATCGAATCCCTCTTTTACCTAGCTTTACTCATGTTCTATCTAGTTGTTTTCTTTGTTTGGGGAAGGAAACTTAGATCAGCGATTAAAGGTATTCCGCAAGAAGAACTCAATGAGTTGGCCTGATGCCTAGTAATATTTGGCGAAAGAAAGAACTTGGATTTAAGCAAGTTCATGGAATCGATTCAATCGGTGGGAAAGAATCAGCAGTGATTTCAGCCAAAGCTTTAGGATTTCTTTTCAGTGACTCCGTTACCCTACTCTGCACCTTACGGACCCTATCGGACTTTTCCTTGTTCGCATTACACCTTCATCGAAGATCCTTCGGGACTCCCGGTCAGACAATGAGACGGGCAATCCCAACACAAAGTATTAGTGCTCTTCACCTAGAGACATAAATAAATCACCTAATAGATGGTCAGCTTAGCTATGAATTTAACATGACATGCTCCGAGGAGTACGATCTTTGGTAAGACCCCTCGACTTAAGTCCTCATATTACACATATACTTATGCTCAGCGCTATACTTGGTTTACTAAGTAAAGAAAGCTCAAAGCTTATCAGCTCGTATCGACACTTCGACTTACTAATCGCTTAACAATTCTTACTGTAAGCCTGTACAGGAGGATGACGAGGTGACTTAGACACGCAGCCAACAAGGTTGCAAACAAGCTGAGAACCCGCGAATCGGTATTTTCCCTGCTTACAATGAGCCGAGTTAATCAGACAAGGGGAATCCTATCGAAGGCTTTCTGACAGGTTAGTTTCTTGAGCGCTCGTTGGGACGTCCATAAACAACCGAAAGCGAGTGGATTGAGTCTTACGCTTTCTCTAAAGGTTTCTTCGATTCGGAGTTAGCCTTTGCTAGCTAGCCAGTTAACTAAAAGGGATCTTATCACACGAGCTGATGAAAGATTGAGCGCATCTGGAATCTCGATCTGCATCAATATTTGCTTAGGGTTCGGAGATGTAGCCTGGGGATGGTCTATGCTAGCCAGTTTCTTATGAAGAAAGAGTCTGCCTTTACTGCCCGAACCGGTTAACTAACCCTGTGCGCTAAGGGCAATGGTAGGGTAAGGCTCTAACAAGACCTGCTAGTATTTTAGTGGCTAATGCTGCGAACCGCGTGCAAGCTTCTCCTGGTGAGCGTACAACTCCAGGACCAGATGAACATTCTCCATGATGAACGTCCTACTTTTGAATTGTAGGGTAGCGGCTAAGCAAGCTTTACTTATAAATATGCGAGAGATTTTTAGGTTGTCCATAATGACACTATCGGTATTTCACTCGTAGATCAGAGATTTTTCTGTTACCAACCTGCTTCGTACCAGCTCGGATCACCCTTTGATTCATGAGTTGGGTAAGGATCCGCGGAAGAGCCAACTCAAAGGATAGGTTTTTCATCATACCTGTCTGTCTGAAATGTCGTGATAGAAGCTTATTTGGAAACCTTGAACGTCCTCGAGAATGCATGGATGTGCGGCTTTTATCGACGCAGTAAGAAAGAGTTGGGACAGCAGTAAGGCCTCAATTCAATCCAATTTGCATCAAGTTGCTTCCGGACTAAAATATTGGAGTCTTGCATGCGGCATCGGGCTTGGACTAAGTACATGGGAATGCCTTCTAGATCATACTAAACACTCAAATTCGGAAAAGATCTTAATTAGCAATGAAGTTGAGACGTACCCAACTCCTAGTTCTAGCGTACCACTTCCTGCCCTAACTTCCTTCTATAGAATCAATTCATCGAAAGGAATAATCAACTCTTATTCGTTTCTTATTCGTCTAGCTGAGTACTTCTTTTATTTAAGTCAACGAAGATGCTTTATTATATATGATATTTATTGAATCAAAGATATGAATCGAGAATAGAAGATATGATATAATGAATCGATCTTGAGATTTTCAATTAGTTCTATATGAGATTATTCAATGGGAAGCAGATGCCAGGAAAAAAGGGACCTCTAACCCAATCTTGACTTAATAAGAGAGGTCAGTTGACGTATTTTTTCAATCAGCTGGTGGAACGCAAGACCGGGTTTCAATCTTACAAGAGAGAGAATAGCGAATGCTCACTTATGGTATTCAAAACCACTAAGGATACCCGGAGATGCTACGAAAGGGAAAAAGATCTGACAGACAGAAGCCTTTTATTGGGATTCTTTTCATTGCACCTACTCCGTACCCTGCAATTGGCTATTTCCTTGATTCGAGTCCTTATCTCAGGGTTTCAGCAGACAGCTTAGTCCGAGTATTCGTACCTGAGATCGTCCTTTCTGGGGCTATCACCATCCCTATCTAAGTAGACTGATCTGGGAGTAAAGGTAACCCCATCAAATAAAGAAAGAGCGCTGTCTGCTTTCCTTGGATGAGGAATGTCCACTTTGCTATCTCTCGAGAATGTGTTCTGTGCGTGTATGTTCTAAATAGCACGCGAGAGAAAAGACAAAGCACCCACACCGAAGGGATTCTATCTTCCCACACCGAAGAGATTCTATCTTCCAGTACCTCCGCCAAAGCATCTCCACTTTCATGAACCAGCTCGGGAGTTGTTATTGATTTGCTTACTGCTTCAGATTCCGAATTAGCCTTTTCTAGCTAGCCAGTTGCATAAGCATTTTAAGTTTCACTCTCTGGTTTAGCAAGGAGATTTCCCAGAGCAGCTGATTGGCTTTCATCCCCTTCTCTTACGTCTTTCTAAAGGATTTAGCTTGAGAATCAATCAGTGAGGAAAACTTAAAGAAGCCCTATTGCAGCCCCAGATTTCCTACACTCAGGAAAAGAAGATCAGATTCAGCTGGGCGAGATCTCTATGTGCCCTATTGTATTGGTAAGACGGGGCAGTCTCCTCACTAATAAATGGAATAAAAAATCTAATAAGTTGCATCTCTAATAGCGGTTCAACCTTATTCACCTTCCGTTCTCAGGTAAACCTCTGAATCTTCATTTACTTATTTCATTCCCGAGTTAGCTTAGGAGGTTGGGATTAAGCACCATCCCCAAAGAAAGATAAAGATGAATCAGAATACGCTGCTAGAAGGGCTTTCTCATATTCCGGCTTAGCTCTTACGTCATTGTCAAAGAGCTTTCGAGCTAGAGTTGCTGCTGCTCTTTAGTCTATCCTTGCTAAACCAATGACGAGGTTGGATCTCTAAAGCTCAAGCAAAAGGAGTAAGCATGTGTGTTTTACTGAATCAATGGGGAATGGTCTACCCCACCTGCCTTACTTTACTAAGGCGAGCTACTTCCTTCCCGAACTCCAAGTAGAAGAGGGGTTTTTTCGGGTGTGTGCCCAACTGTCTGCCTCATTCGAGTAAGCCGGAAGAGAAGCGTCATCCTCTGATCTGATTGTTGAGTAACCGAATTCCTCTCCTTTCTTTACAAAAAGCTAACTCTAAACCCTTGCTCTCACGGATTCAGATACCTCTCGAGAATTTAAAGAGTATTTATTTGGCTCAACTTGGGCATAGAATTCGTTTTTAGGTTTTTCCATAAACCTCTTTCTTTCATATCCGAAACATAACCCTTCAACAGGACCCGAATTACACTTCCACATGACATGACCGGCTCCAGAAAGAAGACGATTCGCCGAAAACAGATGAGACCTCTTCTCTGTTTTCAGGTACGGGCTGAGGGTACTTTTCATAGAGGACATTGTAAGGCTCAATATCCAAATAATAAGGTCGGTCTCATAGTAGGAAGTCTTTCATTTGTTGTATGATAGACTCTCTCAACGCAGATAGATGATCATGATTCGTTTTCCTACTGGAGTTCTTCTCTATTCTCTTAATATACCGATCACACATACCCATATTTCTCAGCAACATATGAGTTGACGTACTTTCTTTTCTCATTGATAATGCAAGTTGTTGAATGAGATCTCCTACCAGAATATCGTATATAGAGAGTTAGGCGCATTGGATTGTGATGCCCAGTGGTAGTGGTTGCTTCACTTATCTAGCCTCCTAAACGCCTTCGATAATTCCTTAGGTTTTCCTGTCCTTTATAGCAACTCCTGCAGAAGGCTTCCCGCACCCGACTTCCCAGAATGTCCCGTGGCAGCACCATGCAAGCTTCCCGAACAGTATTGGGGAAGGCCACCGCTCAGTGTTGACCCGATGTTGAACATGATTTCCCGATTTATTAAAGAAAGGTAGTTGATTTCCCTATAAACAAAGACGAAGAACAGTACCAAGAGACAGAACGAGGAGATTATCGAGAAAAGCGAAGAGAATCAACGAGTGAGACATCCCAAGGAGGAATATAAGTAGGCGAACAAGCAGAATAGTAAGTCTCATAGTATGACGAGGTGAGCCGATAGGCGAGACGAAGGGTCTGAAAGCGCCTTAAAACCAAGAACTTAGCCTAAGAGCTTCACAATCAAAGCCTTCCTACAAGGCCAAACGCTTTTCATCAGCTGAGAAACGAACATAAGAGTCTGGAACCTCGCCATCCTCAGCATCAGAGACAGAATCATCGAAGATGATACTATCTTCACCCTTTTCCGCCTCAGTCCACTCTTACCAAGTGGAATCTTTATCATCAAAATTGCCAGTCACTCTATCCCTATAGGATACCCCCTTCAATGGAACAGTGCGAGAAGGGCCATCAGAAGCCACTTCCTCTTGCAAAACCTCATCACTCCCATCCTACATAACACGCTCTGGACTCGCCTCCGACCGTCTCTTCTTATATTTCTTCTTATATCGACGGAGAGCTTCATCACTGAGATCGGTGACCGAAGGATTCCTCAGCGGACAATTCTCCATCTCATCAACGATTAATTGGATTTGAATCTCGTTCCATCTCTTATGGCATGTCAATGACACATCAGGGATATTAAATAAAATGAATGGAATTGGGAATAGGATCTAGGAAGAAACCTGACAAATCTACTTTTCGGATAATCTGGAAAAAAGTAATCCACGTCGTTTGACTAAATAAAAGTTGGCACTGAATTCTTAAGAAGAGAGTCGGAAGAAGATCTTCTCATAGATGGATTTTCAAAATGTCTTCATTGTGCATGCATGGCTTCCCAATTCTTCATCGATCTCGTACTAAACGAAACTAACGAGGGGACTTTCCCATAGTCACCATAATCACCATAATCACCATAATCGGTATGAATGCCTTTCCAAGGAATAAAGAGGAAAACCGCTACGACGCGAAGAAGGCCTCTGACTTTGATCCTAACGTCCCCTTGGCCCTTTTGCCTGTGAAATGAACAAAGCAAGCTTTCCCTCACTCCTTCTCCTTGAACAAGAGTTAACGGCTGACGGGTTTTTCTTTCAATGTCCACTCAGCTCGGGCATGAAGCCTGCTAAATTCCTTGGCAAACAACTCTGCCAACTGAGCTGCTGTGAAAGAACCAGGTAGTGCTAAGAAGTGCCCGTACTTAGACAAACGATTAACAATGACCATATGGTGGATTTCCCATGAGAGTTTGGCAAGTGGGTAAGTCCATCGAGATATCTTGCCAGATGTTTTCAGGGATTGGAAGAGGTTCCAATAACCCGCCTGGCTTAGTAGTTGCTTTTTTAGCTTGCTGACAGACAATGCAAGCATTCACGAAGTAAGTTACTGAGTCTCGCATCTTGGTCCAATAGAAGTTAGCTGCTAACCTCTTAAGAGTTTTGGAAATACCCGCATGAAAACCATCAAGGCCTGTGGCTTTCCAAGGCTTCATTTGATGTAAGGCCTTGTAAACTTCATCAACAGAGATGCTCCTTCGCCTTTTTTTTTCACTTTCTGTTGAACAGATTATGTCATGCTTTTTATCAAAACCTTGGTTGTATGCCTCAAGTCAAGCGGGGGGGCGCTTGCATCAAACCCTTTCTAGATACTTCGAACCTCAGTCGTGGGCCATAAAATACATGCTGGCCCACTCCCTCACTTACTCTCTTTAAGGACCGGTAGCTAGGGAAAGCTGATTCCTTATTCTTCTGTTCTTGATAAAGTCCCCTTCGGAGAGAACAAGTAAACAAGAAAAATAGGTTTCAACAGGCTCTGAAAGACCTTTAGTACGGCCTTGAGTTTATGCTTGAGCTTTAGGGATAGAACACGGAATCAATAAATACCTCATTCCCAAGTATGAAGATTAGGAAGCAGTTCAGTCCGGCCTTGAGTTTATGGTCTAGGTTTGTTTCCTAAGGAGCGAAAGAACTGGCAAGGACAGCAAAGGGACCGGCACATCTCGTTCTAAAATACGGGAAAATGTAAATGCTTAACCCAAGAACATCTACCTCTTCGCTCTATCTCCCGTAAGCTCGTGACGCTTAGATGACAGGATATTACCTACAATTGAAATAGTAGCTGACCTTATCGTGGCAACGGATTCATCTTCTTACGCTCTTCCTAAATAAATTTCTGAGCTTGTAAGGTCCAGTGATGATGGGACTCGTTGATGACTGATCTCATTTATCAGTGACTAAAGAACTGAAAGCCTAGTGACGCAACCACTTACGAGCCTACCTATCCCGGATAAAAGGAGCTTAATCAAAGCAAGCTGGTGATTCAAGCGCAGAGCGCCATGCCTCCACTCGTGAACCTCTCCCCTCTATCGCTACCTATCTAAGTTAAGGCTTGAACCCGAGTTGCAGAGAATCAAGATCTTCTATCTTTCTTTTGGCATCAATGTCATTACTTATTTCAGACTGGCCTGAGAGTTTGGTCCCTGGTACTGTGCCTATTCACTCTCTTCCTAAGTCAGGCTATCGAGAAGGGATTGATTCTATTCACAGACAGCTTTCCCCCCTTATCCACGCTTTGACTTGCTTTAATGATTGGTCCTTGCTTTAATGATTGGTCTCCGTAGAACAGGTATTGCTTCAATGCCCTTGCTATCTGAAAAGGTAGAATAAGGTTAAGTAAGAGCAATGCTTACCTTACTATACAATAGTATAGATTGGTCCATCGGACACTCGTTCCTTTACAAGCGGCCTGATTCCGTTCATATAGTCTAAGCTCGTTCCCTCTTTTTCCAAGAATTCATGCACACTTTGCAAAGTAGGTCCGCAATAGGGGCCTGTCCGTCAAATGACCCCGCCTACCCTCTCAAAATCTTATTCATTGCTATGCTACTCTGCTCTCCAACCAGTTCCTTCTGTTCTTGTGGAAAGTCAATCTTCCTTCTGTCGGGGTGGTTTAGTATGAATGATATATAAGTATTGAATTCTTTATTATAGGAATTTACATCGTTGGTTAAGCCATAAACCAAAGTCTGGGGCTTGACAAGGTCAACTTAAGGGCATGAAGATCTTATCGAAGCGTAGCGCTGCGACGAAGTGTTAAAGCTGACATTGTAGAATCTTTCCGCTTCTTCATTCAATGTTCATATGGATCTCTAATGTTAGGATCCGTCATCGATATCCGAAATCAAAGAATCAATCGACAAAGGTTATTCAACCAAGTGGGTCAAGTTCCGCTCAAGATCCAAATTCGAATGGGTTCCAGGTCTTGGTCAGAGACCACTCAACCGCAAGAATGAAGCCCAATCAATAGGTATGAAGAGAAGACACAGGCCGTCGCCTCACTTATACCAATAAGCGCTAGGGTGCAAAGAAAAGAGCAGAAAAAAGAAGATTGGGGCTTGAATTGTGAGCCCTCACAAAAGTCTCTACCGGCGGGGGAGCTACTAAAACAAAGCCTGCCGAACCTCCTGCTCAATGCTTGGCCAATTATCAACCTTTGAAACTACGATCAGATCATTGTTCTTGCTAATTAGACCGAATTCATCCTCATCTTCCGTAACACTCAAGTCCCGGTTGCCCATTAGCATATCTTTGAAAGACGGCTTCGGTACAAAAACCTCAGCCTACACACATTCCTCTTCGCCCTGAGAGAATCGTTGGTTCCTTATAGTCATTAGCTGTAATGGAAATTTCAATTATCACCCTTCGTCCATCCAGAGCCCTATGAGAAGCCCAACCCAATAAGTTGTTAAGGGTTAGTTCCTCTTAGGGTGCTTTAGTTCTTCCTTTTAAGTTGTTAATAGAAGCACTCGACCCAGCTTTCTTCCGACATTCTAAGATGTAGAAGTGACTTCGTCATGCAGAGGATTCCACTGCTTATATAAAGGCCGAGAAAGGGCCAAGCTCCATTCCAGCGGGCATGCAGGGATCCGCGCACCTAGAGGACAGACAATTATCATACAGATTTCTAGCATAGTCATGAGAAAGCATAAATGAGTCAAACCTCTTATACCACTGTCATTGAGACTGTTTCAAACCATACAAGGACTTCCGCAATAAGCACACAGGGTCTTCATTCTCAGAATCAATAAATACCTCAGTGACATGTAAATCTCTTCCTCTAGATTACCATGCAAAAAAGCAGTCTTAACATCTAACTGTTCTAGATAGAGATCAAGAGTACTAACCATGGCAAGAAGAACCCGAATAGTTTTGTGCTGGTGAGAATACCTCATTGTAGTCAATTCCCTCCTTTTGCGAAAAACCCTTAGCCACAAGTCTAGCCTTGAACCTTGCAGGTTCAACTCCAGGGATTCCCTCTTTCCTTTTGAATACCCATTTACATTCTACCGCTTTCACTCCTTTCGGAAATGGTACAAGCTTCCATCTTTCATTCTTTGCAAGAGACTGCATCTACTCACTCATTGCTTTAATAGCAGAATCGGTCTTTATTGTTTCTGACATGGGGTTAAAAGTAGCTCTCTCACCAGACAAGTCAGTCGGTTGAGAAAAGAAAGATAGAATAGAATGTAAGTAGGAATCTCGGGAATATCGATCTGCATCAAGATTATCCGCAATAGAAGGAATTTCAGTTCATCCGGGAATGGAAGGCAAGAGAGATAAGATAGATCCTCAAAGCCTTCATCCAAGATAATGAGAAGGAAGAGTGTATAGGGTAGGCTATAAAAACCTTCGGTCAGCTGTAGAGATAGGAATTGCTTCATTCTAATTAGTCTAAGATCAGACCCTCTCTCTACCTCTTACTCGGGCTTGCTTCTTTGGTAGAAGGGAAGGAAGGTAGGAAGGAAGAAAGGGATTAGCTCGGTAGTAAGGCTTAGCTCTGCGGTGCCCCTCTTGTTCTACTAGTTAGGCAAAGTGGAAGAGGTAGGCTCTAACAGACCTTATCGATGGGAAATGCAGATGCTTCGAAGCAGGCCAAAGAAAATGTAGCCAGCGAGAAGGGAGTGGTAGCTTCCATAACCATCGCCAGTTACCACCCACAAACTCAATTTCTTCATCTAACAAAGCCGTATAAGCCGACCTGGTATTGAAAATGCCATCCGTCGAAAACTTCCAAATCCTAGTATCCTGCATAGAGGTGAAGCGAGGCAGTGGATATCCAACAACTTTCAAAGCCAGCTCCACTGGCAAGTCTAGAAAAATCTTTTCCATGTTCCATCCACTCTCCGTAGTTACATAATTCCTCACCAATGTGCCAGAATTCTCTACAGCTAAGTAGGGATCCAAGGACTGAATTAAGGGATCATCCAGAAGCCATGGGTCCTCCCAGAACTGTACATTCAAACCATTCCCAACCCGCCATTTAAGACCTGTAGATAGTAAGGAAAGAGCCCTAACCAAACCTTTCCATGTGTAAGACCAGGCTGTAGAGCCATTCGGCCTATCCGCAATGTACATAAAAACATCATCACTGACTCTATACTTCGCCTTCAATAAACGGACCCATAGACTATCAGTCTCCGAAATGAATCTCCATGCTGTTTTTTTGAAGTAAAGCCCGATTATGCAGCTCCATCCGACGCAGGCTCAAACCCCCCATAGACTTAGGAATACATACATCTTTCCAAGCCACTAAATGGACTCCCCGTTTGTGTTCATTACCACCCCATAAGAAGCGGTTATTCATACTATAAGAAGCGGTTATTCATACTATCTATAGCATTTGTGACATTCTTTGGCATCAGCATTGTCATCATATGATAAGTAGGAATCGAGCTTGTGACAGAGCCGACCAAAGTAGCTCTTCCGGCCAAAGTTAAAAGCTTCGACTTCCAGCTTGATAAACGTCCCTGCACTTTCTCAACAATCTCTTTGAAAGTAGCTTTCGTCACACGTTCATGTATGAGAGGCACACCAAGGTACTTACCCAAATCATTAGTGCTAGGCATTTCTAACAAATAACTCATACGGCTAGCACCACCATGAGCTTTGGTAGAAAGAAAAATCTTGGATTTATCAAAGCTTATTTTCGCCCCATAGGCAGCACAAAATTCATCAAGCACCTCTCTAATTTTGTTTTCTTGTGCCTCACCCACACGGCTAAATAAGAAAAGATCATCAGCGAAAAAGAGATGATAAATACCAGGGCAGTTACGACCAGCTTTGATAGGCTTTCACGCCCCACACCGGACCTCTCTATCAATTAAATGACACAGACGCTTCATACAAAGAACAAAAAGGTATGGATAAAGTGGATCACCCTGCCTCAATCCACGGTGCGGTTTAAAAGAATCCAGCTTTTCCCCATTCCACAAAACAGCTAAGTTTGAACTCTCCACACACAACATAATCAAACGAATCCATTTCTCCGAAAAACAAAAATCACTCAGTGTGTCACGGAGGAAAGACCAGCTTACTCTATCATACGCCTTCTACAGGTCAATCTTAATTGCCATAAGGCCATTCTTACTACCACATCGACGAATAGTATGAATCAGCTCCTGAGCAAGGATGATATTGTCAGCAGCCTGCCTCCCCGGAATGAAGCTTACTTGAGTGGGTGCAACAAGATCATGCAGTAAAGGTCGAATACGATTCACCAAAACCTTAGTAAGAATCTTAACTCTTTTATTTTAAATGCTCTGGATTAGGAACCTTTGGTATAAGTACCAGCAGAGTCTCACTCAATGCATTCGGCAATACCCCCTACTCAAAAGCAGTGTTCACCGTTTGCCACAGTGCAGAGCTAGTAGTCTCCCAAAATCGAAGAAAAAATCCCGCCCCATCATGACCCGGAGCTTTCCAGGGTTTCATTTGAAATAAAGCTTTTTTAACCTACGACATGCTCACACATTCATCCAGTAATGGAAGTTGGTCATCCGGTAACATGGGACAACCTGCGGTTAGTGGTCTTCCTATTATGGTGGTGACTACCTTTCTTCTTCAGATCTCTCTTTTGCTCCGGGATTGACAAGTAGAGGGGGGGCCTCTACGATAGCAGCAAACTCCACTTCTTCAACAAGAGAAAAGATCATATCGGCAACAGCAAGTAAAGTCTGACATGCCTCAGAAGCAAGTCTACGTAAGTGAGAAAACGAATACAAGGAGAAAGAAACCTTCCCAAATATCGTGAGGGAAAGGTGAAAAGAACCCTATTTAGGGAGTGCAATAGAGAGTGCTAAGTGGTAAGACGATGTATAGAGAAAGGCTCAAGAGTGAGCTTTACCTTATTTTGAACCTGGTTATGTGTCGTTGTCATTAGACTTTCCGCACAAAGACAGTCAAACTCATGATTATCTTTACCCATAGAATAGATAACTCATATATGATATTTATTCTCAAAAGATATACTTCTCTTGAAATTACTATGGGACTTGAAGAACTTATGAATCTTTTCAACCTTATGGGCAGTCAGGAGCTACAAGCAACTAGAGCGCAGCGGGGACACTCAAACGTTCTCCCCTTCGATCTATCATGGATTATGGGGAGAAGCAACCTATATTCCTACTAGTTTGAGCTCTAACCTTCCAACCTTCTATCTTATTGTAAGAGAGATTGTGACCAGCTATTTGAAGATCTTTCTTTGTCAGAGACAGATTCTTGACCTAAATCAGTGACTACTATCTTTCCCTCCTCTGAGATTGGGCGTCGATAGGGATTGTTAACAGCTACCAAGCAAGCAGTTCCTAAGCCGCATAAGGTTGGCATAATGCTCTTCCTACTATGAGTTCCCACTTTGACTGGGTAGCCCTTCTCTTTATCGATTCATAGGACCTCCAAAAGTAGGGCAGTAGCACTAGTCGGAACGAACAGTCTATTCTTTCTTCTTTCTGACTTGGGGTTTAAGAACTTGTTTTAGGATTTCCTGAACTTGAATTACTCACTCGCTCTATAGAAGAAGCTGTGATAGCTCTTTCTTGTTGAATGAGAATCAGTTTCTAGGTAAAGAAATTGACTTGCATCATAAAATACGGGGAAAACAAAGGCTTTGAAAAGAGCCCAAGGAAAAGACTTATCGATAGCTATTGAGCTAACTCCTCACTCTAAAGGTCTACCGAATCAATCACTGTGACCTCTTCCGAATCATCTAATAATAAACTCCAGCACCTATTATGACTTCGGTGATTTCACCATTTATACGCTTCTCCTCCGTCGGCTAAGAATGAGTTTGAGAGGAGGTCTCCGGGTTGGTTAGAGATGGTTTTGGGTCTTAGGCTCAAGGAAATTAAGATGATGATTAGCATGAGTAATAGTATGATGAATCGCCTTCTCAACCAGATGAAAATGCAAATGGTGAAATGGCAGAAGCGAGCGAGTACGCAATTCTCTTTCTGTCTTTTGCTCTGGGGGTTTCCCTAGGGGCTTAACTTAAAGACTTGTACTCGAAGAAATCCAATACTGAATTCCCGAACCAAGAGTTAGACTATCCCGATTCTCTTGGAAGAGATGCTATCACCTTTAGCGAATATGCTGGCTTAGCAGCAAGAACTTTTGCCTCAGATTCCGTTTTCTAGTTTGAGGGACCGGAGGAGTCTTACCCAACTCCAAAGCTAGATGAAATAGAGGTACCAACCGCTGAACCTTTAGTCTCAGAGGCTGATGAGTAGGGGAATCTTTCACTCTAGCTCGACACCTTTGTAAAGGAACCCTGAGGAGATGATAGATAGGAGAATCTGAGCTTAGGTCTATACATACCTAGAGGCTCTTAAGCAAGGTAGTAACTTTGGCCCCTGAGAGCCTAGTTCTTGGTTCGGCTAGAGGCTCGTTAAGACGTCTGAGTGCTTCTTTTCTGAAACTAGCTGCCATAACTGGGCTAGATAGGGCGGGCGAAGGGGGAAAGACTTATCCAACAATAAAGCTAGACTCGGGGGAAGAGCAGAAAGCACTAATCCTTTCACCCACCTTACACCAACAGTGGATTTGAAAGCGCGGTCTCTCAATGACTCGTACGTGTAATAGGGAAATCATCCAATTCGCCAGGCCTTTACTTGAGCTTCTAGCACCGATAGAGAATCTCAACTCATCATTCATCAAAGAGGAAGGCTTCGGCCTTAAAATCTTACTCTGCCCCTTCGACGCTTCTTCTTCCTGGATACGATAATGGGGAAGTCTTTACTTCGGTTACTCAACCAGATTAATCGGACTCTTTCTTAAGAAGGGAAGGAAATGCGTATGGTGAGATCGAGTGGTGAGCCTTCGGTGCATGGATAAAAGGTAAAGCAGCATTCTATTGTCTAGAATTTGAGTGATGCATCTATCTATACAAGAACGTAAAGCAAGTCGAATCAATAGGTCGAAATACAGCTTCTTATAAAGAGGAAGTTAGGTTGATGAGTAGCCACTACTTACTACGTCCCCAAAGCCCTAGCCCATACCTGAACAGCGGATTCAGATCACTCATCTGACGAAAGCACTTTTACGAGAGAAAAAACTATTGCCACTCCCTCCTTCGGTAGGCTTTCATTCGCTTTCAATCTGCAGATCATGACTTGTCTTCTGGCGGTGGGGAATGCAGCGTCGAGCTANCTGGCGGTGGGGAATGCAGCGGCGAGCTATGCCAAAGAGAAAACTCCAAAGTTCAGAGGGAAAGAGCCCAGATCGTATGAAAGATAAACTATTTATATCGTATGAAAGATAAGCTATTTATAACTAGCCCCAATAAGGCTCTGCAACAAGACCTATCCACCAATCATCTCTATCTTTTTTGCCTTGAGTGTCTGGTTAGGGGTGGTGCTTTCAAGCCAAGGAAGTGAGATTTTAGTAAGGGGGAACGTGCTACCTCTACATAAAGGTACTTTTTCTTTCTTGGTGAATTTTATATTGAATCAAGACGATTTCGAGGAAAGCCCCATAGGTAAGCCCATCCACCATAAAGGGCGGACTAAACTGCAAGACCTGCTGGCCTACATTGCGTGTAGTGGGAATTTACTTTAACTAGCTGTTCCAAAGCGGCTATTGCTTAACTACCAAAATCTACAACAGCTCTAACAACAGAATCAATGTATCCTCCTAGAGTAAGCACTTAATTCGTGATGTCCCTCGTAGCTAACATAGTATTCTCTTTTACTTGCAGAAGCAAGAGAAGACTGAATCCCTTAATCTGCTTTCTACCTGTGGGGTTACTATCTTATATTGAAGGTCGAAGCTCCCAAGCAGTCACGCCAGAAAGAAGAGAGTCAAGCAATCCCCGAACGAACAGAACCGCTTCTTACTAAAAGGAAGATGAGAGCTCTTATGACTACTTGCTCGAGACAGAGCTATTTCATTAGGCTGACTGACGAGGATAGGTTTCTTCAAAGTCGAGATGAGATTCTTAGCCATAGGTTTAGAGTTTGCTTTTGAAGGAGTAAGCTGTGATAGTTGACTTTTTCCCGGTCCCATAGTAGGAGAAGCGGGTTCAACTCAAAGCGGATAAACTGTGTTGAATGCTATCTAGCCGCTCATTAGCTTGCGTGGAGGTTAAGGGATTGAGCTTCCTACTACAGGGAATGAGCCAAAGTATGAGTAGTCTGAAGAGCTTGTTTGAGGGGCTGTTCTTCCATTAGATAGATTGTCTGAAGGGTATAGTTCCTGAGGTATGGTATCCCGAGGTATGTATGGTACTAGTTCCTCAGCTTTCTAAGAGCCCTTTCCCCAATCGATCGGGTGTCATAGTTAGCTCGCTTAGCCAATTAACTTTGAGTCCAATCAATATAGATGGAAAACGTATCTATTAACGTGAGATCCTGAAAGAACCCCTTCTTCTAAAGGGGAGAGCTCTTCGGCAAAGGCTGCTACCGCAATCGCATAGATGGAAGACAGATGACTCTCTATTATCTCCCGAGTTGGATAATTCCTACTTACTTCTTTCTATTCTTTGTACCTCCCGAGATCAGATTCAGAAAAGCAAGTCAAGGAAAGAGGAAATCCTATTTCAATCTATACCCTCAAGACCGCTAACAAGAGAATCCTCATTAAATGATCTCAAGCAAGGTCTCAGAACTGGGATTGTAAACGTTAGTTGTTTTCTCAACTAGAATCTAGTCTATCCTTGCTGACGAGGTTGGAGCGGCACCGGACTCATGGTCTCTTGCTTACTTAGCTACAGAGTGGTATAAGTTTTCTCTGCTTTCCAACCAAGGAAGGGAGATGATTAGTAAGGATCAGAGGACGGATGTAACTAGGTATACTGAGTTGAGTCTAGCAGGCGAACTGGCTATTTAGTAGTGATGAGGAAAGAATCAGCAGTTCAAGCAACTTCCCTTTAACACCAACGTACGATAGGAAGTGGCTACTACACTCGGGCGGTAAGGATAGATATTCTAAGCCAACCAAGTCGTACCATTCCATTCGTGCTAACAAAGAATCGCCTTCAACTTGGATGAGGTCTTGCCAAAGCCTTTCTAGTCCCTTGTTGACTGATTAGAGGGTACTATTCCCCGCATTCCGTTATCGCCGCTACCGCTCAACCCCCAGTGTTTAAGGTAAGGCTAGGGAATGAAGTACGAGATTGATTGGGAGAGCAACTTCGGTATGCCCCAGAGGAAACCTCAACCTGTTCTATTTTATTTGCAAAACCAGATGAATAATATTCGGAAGTCAACAGCAAAGGGCGGGGATAGATCCTTCTTTTACCCACGTTCGAAACCATACGGGAAAAGGTTAACGACACTTCCTCTTCGCCCAGCATGACGACTTCTTTTTCTGTGAGTTGCCTACCTATCTAAATCCCAATTCCTATCATCGCTATCATCGTATGTAAGATGAAGGAAGAGATCGGTAGAAAGACTAGCAACAGCTTTATTTGAATATTCCCCAGGCCAAGCAATAAACTCCGGGGCGGAATAAAGAGCTTCTGGTTTCCAAAGCTTTCTCAGAGGCAAAACTTGTTAACAGAGAATCCACATTTTAAGCAGCGAGACGTATATTCCCCTTCGGTTTCAACAATCGGTTTCATAAGAAGATCTTTTCGAAATCGTCAACTTGGAGTCGCATAGCACAAAGGAATCCTCTTCCCCAGTCACCTTATCATAATGGGATATCAAATAGCTTCTTAAAGGGCTTAGTTACGATTCCAACGGGTGGGTAAAACCACGCGCTCCCTGCCCGTATACGAAACAACCAATAGTAGGGTTCGCTTCGCTCTTCCACCAATCAAGAGACTAGCTCAAGAAAGGAAGGCACTATCACATGGGCGTCTGGGCGTACGACGCATCCAAGAAGAACTCTAATAAAAGTCTACCCCGAGTGGAAAGGCCGAGCTATCGACGTATGACATATGGTAGGATCCGATGATAGATAGTAAATGGCCGTCCCTATAGTAAGTCGTAAGAACCGGTCCGTTGGTAGGAAGAATCCTGTGAACGACTCCGCCCGCTCTTTCTTTCGGTGGGGCAGATTCCTCTGTAGTTCGGCTAAGCTTCATGGCATTTAGCGAGTCAGCCTATTCTATTAATGATGGGTATATTGAATATCGGGTTAACGATATGGAACTCCTCACCCGAGCCTATAAAGAGCGGTACTGCAGCTAAACCAATGACGAGGTCGGGGCTAAGGCAAGTTAAGTGCGAGGCCGGAAGGTTGGTCAACTCTGTCCCCAACGCCAGCAAAAGAGGAAGAAGTGAAAAGTGTGCGGTTGCTAGCATCGAAAGGTGTCTACTCGGCGAATTCGAGATTGAGTTGCTCACTTTAAGTTTTCCCGTCAGCTGACTTTCTAGTTGATGACTTGCCTCGCTCTGCAGCTCAGTATGAAGATCGATGGTCAGAAATCGAGACTAAGAATGGGGAGTTCTTTCCTTTAAATCTCTCCTAACCTAGGCGGGAAGTTCCAACATCAGTACGAAGGGGAATCTTATCTCAAGTGAAAGCATGTTCTTCTCGCATCTTCTTGCATCTGCTTTGGGGACTGCTCTCTTACCTGACCTTGGAAAAAGCAACTAACCTGTGCGCTGTCCCCTATCTTTAATGCTTTCTGTCCCTTCTAGGATTGATTAATGGCGAACGAAGGAGCTATGTCACTGCGTCTTTAGCTCTTCCTGCTTACTCGGATTCCTCGGATGAGTAGTTATCGCTCTCTCGGGCAGCCTATTCTGATTCATCTTTCTCTTACGCTTTTCGCTCTTACCCAGGGAAAACCAATTACAGCATTCCGGGATTAAGGGGTGTAAAGGCAGTTCGGGCATTCCCCAAAGAATACAAAAAGTAACTCGCAATCAATACCCTTTGCTGGCTAGCTGGCATAGATAGCAGATGAAAAAGACAAAAGCCCTTCTTTACTATTGGGGAAAACTTAAGAGCACCTGCGATTAGGTAGACCATAAACTACGCATTACATTAAACCCCTTCTGCTTCTTCAGCTGCCCGGAAAGATAAGATAATACGCCCTTTTGATGCGAGATTCCGAGAATCGCCTCTGCCTTTTGTTGGTCTTGATGCTGGGGAATACCCCCATAGGCTTTAAGAAGAGGTTGCGGATTAGGGTTTCAGGGAAGAGATTGCTTTGAAGTCCGTATAGCATGACCAGCCTAGCCTTACATCTCATATTCAGATAGAGATTATCTAGTTTTATAGGCAAAAGGCTAATCAGTTGCTTCTCGTGCTGGAATAAAAGCCTACACAATATCTCTTAGTTAATAAGGAAGCCTTGAGATCTCTTAGTTAATAAGGAAGCCTTGAGCAGGGCCTGCCTTCCAAAAAGGAATTAGGGTACCTCTAAACCTCAGGTCAGATGAGATCATGGGAATGAAGAGTGGAGCACAACTTCAAATAATGAGTCAATCATCCGTAGGTTGTTACAACTAGTCGCCGACAGGCTTAGGGCGATAAGGTAAGGCTTTGAAGCTGCTAATGAGCTATGAGCTAATTCCCCTTTTCTTTCTTTCTATACGATATTTATTGAAACTCATAAGAAATTCAAAAGAGAAATAGCTTAACGATAGGCTTTCGGTTCCGGTCTGAAAACAATCTCATCCTGCCTTTCTTGTAAAACCTGGGTAATCACCCAACTCTGCAGATGAAAATATGCTTTAGACAAGGCTTTCCACCACCGACAATACAATAGGGGACACTGGTAAGAAAGCACCTTAGACGAATCAAAGTCAGTCGAAGTTCCCCGTTGCAGATGACGAAAATATGCTTGCTTCTAGATAGATAGCTCCTTAAACCGTCGGAATAAAGGAATGAGCTTTTCCTACGCCCTGAGTTCGAGCAGCTCTGGCTCTGACAAGTTCTATTTCTAAAACAGTAAGTAGAGGGGCAGGCGGTCAGTCTACCATTGTTCTCAATCAGACAATCACAATAAGCATTCAGACGTCTTTAGTCTTTGTAAGGTAGCCATCGTAAAGTGTACCATTATAATTGATGAATTCCAACGGGCTGACAATGTGCCTTCAAGTGCCTCGGACATATACATAGGGAGTACGGCCCCTCTTTCATTATCATCTGCACCCGACCGAAGGTCAATCTACGCAGGTGTCGGAAATCGGCTTATCGTCTTACTGAATGTCGCATATCGTCTTCTTGTTTCGTACCCTTCGCCTAGCGTATCTAGAGTGCTAGTTCCTCCATCTGCTTTCCTATCAACTTGACTGAAGGAGTCATAAGCTAAATCCTAGAATAAGGGACATCCTACACAGCGCAGCTCTTTTGTGATAATATGAGCGCCTGATCCTTTCTCTCTTGCTTGCTTGCCCTTTGACCACAGGTTGAGTTCACCGGTTAGGTAATTCGGAGATTAGCAACTAGCTACAGATTCATAAGAGCAAGTCAACCGGCTATGCATTGGGACTAAAACCCTCTTTCCCTTACTTCTTCAACAAACGGGGTTCAGCAAAAATAGGAAACCCCGTCTTTAACTTTACCCCAGTTCTGTAAAAAAGAGATGTCTCATACGGTTCGAGCTATCGAGTTGGAAAGGAAAGCTGTTCATGAAAGTTCAGGGACGAGCTGCTTTCGCTCCAGTACTGGCAGATAGAATTCCTTCGTCGTCTTATCCGGGTCTTCTTACTGGATACGGTTATGTGTAAGAGGTTTCTTTCGCTATCGAGATAAATAGGAATGAATTCTCACTAAAGACATTTCAGTAGTCGATTTTGAGTCCTAGTATGAAAGCTTACGACTCATCTATTTCATCCACAGAGGATTACTCAACCTCAGCATCAAGACCAACCCTTAGTTCTTTAGCAGTATGGGAAGAAGAAAGATTTCAAGAAGAAGGACCTGTAGCTCATTTAGGAAGGGGAAGAGTTTCTTACTCCAGGGCCGGAATAATAGGGAGCTCCTCAGGTGCTAGAAAAATGGCTAGATCCTCGGGTGATATTACTTCTCAACGGGGTCTGTGTCGTATATCCCGCCAACTGACATACAAGAAAGGAATATTATTGATAGAAAAGATCATAACAGAAATACTAAACCGCTTATTCAAAAGCAAACTCCTAAGCTACCTCGGGAATGAAATGAAGTATTGGATGATGGCACCCGAACTAAACTCAACCTATGGGCTAAGGTCCAGCCAGCTGCTAAGCCATCAAATCCGCATTAAATGATCGAGAGGTATCATACATCATTTTATCTTAGATTCTAGTTTGAAACCCCTACGGAAAGCACATTTTATACGCTGCTCGTGTGATAAATAGCCCACTCTCTCAGACAAGTTGAGATAATCCCCCGCTTTCAAATCTACTTCTTACACCGGTATGAGCTCCTAACTCGTTGACTTGAGATTTCTTTTAAGAATATTTTATTTAATAGTTGTCGCTTAGCAAAGTAGCATGTTGTCGAAGGCAAGATTGTAGATGAGTTGAGTTCTTCAAAGATCAGGCAAAGTGTAAGACGATGTATAGAGACCAGGACTCTCTTGCTGTGGGTTTCGTCGTGACCGCTTGGTGGAAAGGCTGGTGTCATTGAAATTCAGATACGAGAATGAATCCGGCGGTAGGAAGACGATCAGGATCTCACGTTAATATCATTACCGGGCGCGTTGAATCTCGCCTTTGACTTGATAGATGTCGCCATGAAGGTCTTGGGCTATCCTCTCCTCGTGTACTCTTTCTTCTGTTCTTCTTGAATTATTGAGACCCGTACCGTACATAGGGTCTTCTAAGCCTGTAACTATGTTTGTTTAGGATTCTAAACTATTGAATTGGTTATGACTTTTCGCAGTTTTAGAAATTTCATAAGAGAAGAAAGCCCTAACATAATTGGGTTTTTTCCCTTACTAGTTAAGTGGTAAGGTAGGGCGCTATTCGATGAAGAAAACATACTTTAGGAAAGTGGTTCAGGTAGCTCAGCTGGTTAGAGCAAAGGACTGAAAATCCTTGTGTCAGTGGTTCGAATCCACTTCTAAGCGGGCGAAGGGTCCAAAGGACACGTAGCCGAGAGCGAGCCAGATTTTGAAATGAAAAAGTGAAAGAAGGCAGATTTTAGAAAAAAAAGCGGTTGATTACTCGGATTGGTTCTCGCACCCCAACAAAGGATGGGCGAGTTCGCTTTGAGTCTTCATCGATCGGGCGGATCTATATGCTTCGGAGGGTGAGACGAGGTGTAGCGCAGTCTGGTCAGCGCATCTGTTTTGGGTACAGAGGGCCATAGGTTCGAATCCTGTCACCTTGATGTGTCACCTTGATGTGATGGGGCTAAAGTGCACAGCTCCACGAAGCCTATGAAGGTAGGCGAACAAAAAAAAGCACTCACATATCATATCATCATGGAAAAAAACAAAAAACGACTGTCTAGTTATTTGGTAAAAATCAGCTTTGTGGTCTTATTAATTCTTCCTTTACTCTTCTGCTATTGTTATGTCCTAGGCCTAGATGACCATATCCTTTTTTTAAAAATAAAAGGGATGCTGCTGGGTAAATCTTTCCGATTCCTCGTTAGTCGGCTCGGTTGGTGTGCCGGTGGTTTCTGTATCGCAATCACCGGTGCTTTCTGTATCGAAATCATTTATGGTCTTTGTGATCCTATGGACATGATCGCAAAGCAAATGAACCCTTCGGGATCTTCGTATCGACCGCCTTTGGATCTAAATATGCCTGCTCCTGAGTCGGAGGAGCCGGCCCCGGCATTGACCGATGCGCCGGAGACAGAACCGGCCTCAACCTCGAATCCGTCGCAGGAGGAGATGGAGCTACAGCGTCAGATGGAAGAACATGTTCATCGACGCTTAATGGCGACGTCTCCCCAGGGTAGCAATCCGGGCCTGCTTCTACAGCAGGCACGGGAGACCGCGCGATTGAAACGAACGATTGCGGACCGGATGTCGAGATTAGATCGGGATGCACCCGACTTTTGGCGGGACCATCGGTATGGGTTCGTTACCGAGGGTTTTCTAACCCAGAATAATCAGGTGGATCATTCTCCTGTATAT